ATTTTTCCGTTTTTTTGAACGGAATCAAAAACAAAATTGATTTGTAAAAAAATAGTTTGTTTTAGTTTACTTTATCTACTCAATTCTTTTCAATTATAAAAAAAATCAAATACTGTTAAGACAAAAACTTAACTATTCGATTTTTCAAAGTTTAAAATATTATGCAATCAATTTATCAATATGTTTGGTTAGTTCCATTACTTCCTTGTTTATCGGCTATCATTTTAGGATTCGGCTTACTATCATTTAATAATAGTATTCGGAATGAAAGATTATTTTCATTTTATTTAAGTACTGGTTTTTTAACAATAGCAATGCTATTATCTTTTTTTATTTTTGGGGAACAAGTATCAAGTAGTTTAGCTCACCGTCAACTATGGACTTGGATACAAGTCGGAAGTGTCTCTTTAGATATAGGATATTTTATTGATCCTTTAAGTTCTATAATGTTAATATTAGTAACGAGTGTAGGCGTATTAGTAATGATATATACTCGTGGATATATGTCTCATGATCAAAGCTATGTTCGTTTTTATGCTTATCTTAGTTTATTTACTTCTTCTATGTTAGGTTTAGTATTAAGTCCTAATTTAGTTCAGATTTATTTTTTTTGGGAATTAGTTGGGATGTGTTCTTATTTATTAATAGGTTTTTGGTTTAGTCGCCCAAATGCAGCATATGCTTGTCAAAAAGCTTTTGTTACAAATCGTATCGGAGATTTTGGTTTACTATTAGGAATTCTTGGTTTTTATTGGCTTACTAACAGTCTTGATTTCGATATTATAGGGGAACGAACTCATGAAATATTAATTAATAACTCTATTGATAATAATTTTATCATTTTATTCTGTTTTTTATTATTATCTGGTCCTATTGCCAAATCAGCTCAATTTCCACTTCATGTATGGTTACCAGATGCTATGGAAGGCCCTACTCCAATTTCAGCATTAATACATGCTGCTACTATGGTTGCAGCAGGAGTGTTTTTAATCGCTAGATTGTTGTGTGTTTTCCAAGAAATCCCATTAGTGATGGATGTAATTGCTTGGATAGGATGTATTACAGCTCTTTTAGGAGCTACTATTGCTCTTGCTCAAAAAGATTTAAAAAAAGGTTTAGCCTATTCGACTATGTCCCAATTAGGTTACATGATATTAGCTTTAGGGTTAGGATCCTATCAAGCTGGCTTATTTCATTTAATTACCCATGCATATTCTAAAGCACTTTTATTCTTAGGCTCAGGATCTGTTATTCACGGAGTGGAACCTATAGTTGGCTATGATCCTAATAAAAATCAAAATATGGTTTATATGGGAGGTCTCCGAGCTTATATGCCCATTACAGGGTCTACTTTTTTAATAGGGACATTGTCCTTATGTGGAATTCCTCCTTTTGCTTGTTTTTGGTCAAAAGATGAAATTCTTGCTGATGCTTGGGAAAAATTCCCTTTATTAGGATGGATTGCTTGGATTACCGCAGGACTTACAGCCTTTTATATGTTTCGCATGTATTTTCTTACTTTTGAAGGTGATTTTCGAGGTTCTTTAGTCAAACAAAATGAAGCGAAAACAACAAAACAAATATCTGCTAACAATGCGCTTGTATCTATTAATAAATTAATTCAAAAAGATTCTTCTGAAAAAGTTACAAACAAATATCCTCATGAATCAAGTACAAGTATGCTACTCCCTCTTATATTATTAACAATTCCTACAAGTTTAATAGGTTTGCTTGGAGCTCCTTTATTTTCAACCGAACCTGAAAGAAGTTTACTTTCTCATTGGTTTTATTTAGATAATCAAAATTTAACGACATTAGTAAGCACTAACTGGTTCGATTATTTGATATCTACTGTACCTTCAGTGACTATAGGTCTTATTGGAGCTTCTTTAGCTTGGTTGCTTTATGGACCTCAAGTGGAGAGACTAAAAAAAACAGACTTTTATCTTGATCCTGTTAATGAAGGATGGGGTAATTTTTTATTAGAAATAATATACAAATGGTCTTTACGCCGCGCTTATATAGATGATATTTATGATAAAACATTTGTTTGGTTTACACGAATTTTGGCTCAAAAAATTTCTCTTATCGACGAGTGGGCTATTGATGGTATTGTGAATGCAAGCGGTTTATTAAGTCTTTTAGGAGGAGAAAGTACTAGATATGTAGAAACTGGTAGAACACCTGCTTATATATTTATTATTACATTTGTATTAGTATTATTATTATTATTAAGTGTAGTTGTTTCAATTAGTTTGTTTCATTTCTAAAAGTATGAATTGAGTATTAAATAATTTTGGCTACAAACAAAAATACATAGAAAAAGAAAAGGGTTTCGAACACAAAAAAATTTTTTTTTTCTAAGCAAAAAATCTTTTACAAATGAAAATCAAATCAAATTTTATATACAATTTTGTGATAATTGTATTCAATTTTGGTCTTCAATTGCAGTTTGAAAAATGAACCACAAAACTCCAAAAAAGGTGAACTTGTAATTTTGAATGAGTATAACTCGATCCAAATTTTACCAAGATTGCAAGTATAGTGTTTTCATTTATCCTGTAACTATTGATTTTATGATTCGAATTCTTTTGTTCTATAAAAATTTGTTTGTTTATACAAAAAACGGAATGTTTTTTCAAAATATAACTCAATTTTCCTTTCTATAAATTTTTGTTGAAAAAAAAATAAAAACTAATAAAAGAAAAACACTTTTGGATTGAATATTCCAATCACCACTTACTTATATTTTGCTATTTTCAAAAAATCACAAAAATGCTGAATAAAAAAGGGCTCAAAGACGGGGTAAAGTTTGTTTTTGACGTATACTCTGAAAAGTCACTGTTAGTTTTTTCTAGAGCAATCAATAAAAACTTTTGAAATAAGGAAAATATGTAAGAATTCTTTTTGTTATTTGATTGCTGTTTAAAATAGTAAAAATTTGTCTTTTATACAATCAAAGTTGCTTGTGCAAATCAAACAAATACTTATTTTTAATAATTTTGTATTTTACAAAAGACTACTCAAAAAAGACTACTCAAAATTTTTGTGTGTGTTTATTTTTGTTCAAAAAATAACAGCAAAATATACAAAAACAATAAAACACAATATATATAGAAAATCAATTGACAAATTATGAATAATTCATTCTAATTATATCATTTGATTCGAGTTCTTTTTTTAGACTTTGTAGTTATTACGAGTATAATTAGTAGTAATCATACTATTTTATTTCAAATTCTCATTTTTTTTTCTATTTTTATTTCTTATGTTTACTATTTTTACTTATTTTGGTTTGTTATTTGCAGTATTAGCACTTGCTATAATATTATTTTTTGCTTTAAGTCGTATTCAGTTAATTTAATTTTGCATTTCAAAAACAATACTTTTTGTTGGAAATATGATCAATTATTACTCCAATTTGGGGAAAGCCTGATCAACAAACGCTTTTTCGGTTATTATCAAAAAGACATTTATTAACTAAGGAAATAAAGAAATATGGTTGAACCATTATTATCTGGAATAGTGCTAGGATTAATTCCTATTACTTTAGCTGGGTTGTTTGTAACAGCATATCTTCAGTATCGACGTGGAGATCAACTTAATTTTTAGTATTCTTTTAAATATATTAAAATGAATTCTGTTTAAATGTGATTTAAGATAATAAAAAACAAAGCCATATTATCTTGAATCACATTTGAAGATACTAAACAAAATACTTTTTTTCCTTTGTTGGTACAAAATTGATCAGCTAATTGCCTCATAACTAAAGGCCAAAAAAGGTTTATATAACAACTCCATAATAAAAACCATTACCAACGAACACATTATATGATATGAAGGCGAGACAAAATGACTGTTGTTTTTAAAAAGTGTTTGTAAGCACACTCCTGTACGATCATTTAAAATGGCTTTTTGAAGGGGTAAAACAACTTCAAAATCGCTTTGAAAGCTTGAAAATCAATTTGTTTTTTTGGTAAAAAAAAAAAACACAATTATTGGATTCTACAAGACTAGGTGATCTTTTCTATTTGAACAAGTTCGATAAAATGTTTAAAAAACAAAATAGCAGAAAGACAAAATTTGAAATAATAACTCTCTTAAAAAACCTCTTGCAAACCATCGAATAGTGATGCCAATAATAATTCATTTTTTTTTTGTCTTTCATAGTGAATTTGGTTTTTAAACATTTTAATCGACTTCTTTCTTACTTTTGATAATTATAATCACAATTTGCATCCGTTGAAGTTTGTCTTAATAGTTTCAAAAATTAGGTTTATAAATTGAATAACATTGTGATTTTTTGTTTACCATGATTAGAAGCATAATTTTTTATTCATCTGTATAAAATGAAAAGTAAGGCATTGGTATATATGTTGCTAGTGTTGCTAAATTGTTCTGTAAGATCTATTAGATATCGTTTGGAATTCTCTTTTCTGTAATGGCATTTAAAATAGTCTTTTGTTTTTTTTTACTTATGCTCTTTATGTTTTATTCCAATACATTTTTTTCTTATAACTATTAGATCTAAAATATTTAAGCTAGGACGATTTGATAATTTATATGTTGATTATTTAACTCTTTAATATGACCACTCAAAAATAGTTGTTTCTTTGAAAGCTGTTTGGAGGTGTTTTTCTTTGTCTTCGTTTCTTAAACAATATATATTGTTTAAGAAACGAAGACAAAGAAATCAAGGAATCTTTACACAAAAAAATGTGTTGTTAATTCAATGGATTCATAAATAAAACAGGTTCAGTATCACGATCAATTCCTTTTTCAAATCCAGCTGCAGCAGCACGCGCACGACCAGCATGCCACAAATGTCCGATAAAAAAGAAAAAACCTAATACAAAATGAGAAGTAGAAAGCCAGCTTCTAGGAGATACATAATTGACTGCATTAATTTCTGTAGCTACACCACCTACAGAATTTAAAGATCCTAAAGGCGCATGAGTCATATACTCAGCTGAACGTCTTTCTTGCCAAGGTTGAATATCTTTCTTTAATTTTCCTAAGTCTAATCCATTAGGTCCTCGAAGAGGTTCTAACCATGGAGCACGTAAATCCCAAAAACGCATAGTTTCACCACCGAAGATAATTTCTCCAGTAGGAGATCTCATTAAATATTTTCCTAAACCAGTAGGTCCTTGAGCCGACCCTACATTAGCACCCAATCTTTGGTCTCTTACTAGAAAAGTAAAAGCTTGTGCTTGAGATGCTTCAGGTCCAGTAGGTCCATAAAATTCACTTGGATAAGCTGTATTATTAAACCAAACAAAACAACAAGCAATAAAGCCCATAACAGCAATAGCTGCTAAACTATAAGATAAATAAGCTTCTCCAGACCAAACAAAGGCACGTCTAGCCCATGCAAAAGGTTTTGTTAAAATATGCCAAATTCCACCCAAAATACAAATGGAACCTAACCACACATGACCACCAATTATATCTTCCATGTTATCAACACTTGTGATCCAACCTTCTCCACCAAAAGGAGATTTCAAAAGATATCCAAAAATAACACTAGGATTTAAAGTCAAATTAGTGATTCTTCGAACATCTCCACCGCCCGGTGCCCAAGTATCATAAACACCACCAAAATAAAGTGCTTTCCATACTAATAAAAAAGCGCCGATTCCTAATAAAATTAGATGAATACCTAAAATGGTAGTCATTTTATTTTTATCTTTCCAAACATATCCAAAGAAAGGAAAAGATTCTTCTAAAGTTTCTGGACCAATCAATGCATGATATACACCACCAAATCCCAATACAGCAGAAGAAATGATATGTAATACTCCAGACACAAAATATGGAAAAGTATCAATAACTTCTCCACCTGGTCCTACACCCCAACCAATAGTAGCTAAATGAGGCAATAGAATTAATCCTTGCTCATACATAGGTTTTTCTGGTACAAAATGAGCAACTTCAAACAAATTCATTGCACCGGCCCAAAATACAATTAAACCAGCGTGAGCTACATGAGCACCCAATAGTTTACCAGAAAGATTAATTAGTCGAGCATTACCAGCCCACCAAGCAAAACCAGTGGTTTCTTGATCACGACCGCCTAATGCCAAAGTTCCATTAAAGAGCGTTTCCACGTGGTAGGACCTCCTCAGGGAATACAAGATTTTCATGAGGCTGATCTTGAGCTGCCATCCAAGCACGAATACCTTCATTTAACAAAATATTTTTAGTATAAAAAGTTTCGAATTCAGGATCTTCAGCTGCACGAATTTCTTGAGAAACGAAGTCATATGCTCTCAGATTTAATGCAAGGCCTACTACTCCAATAGCACTCATCCATAACCCAGTTACTGGTACAAATAACATAAAAAAGTGTAACCAACGTTTATTAGAAAAAGCAACTCCAAAAATTTGAGACCAAAAACGATTTGCAGTTACCATTGAATAGGTTTCTTCAGATTGAGTTGGGTTAAAAGCACGAAAAGTGTTTGCACCATCTCCATCTTCAAACAAAGTGTTTTCTACAGTAGCACCATGGATTGCGCAAAGTAATGCAGCACCCAAAACACCTGCTACTCCCATCATATGAAATGGGTTTAAAGTCCAGTTATGAAAACCTTGGAAAAATAAAATAAATCGGAAAATAGCTGCTACACCAAAACTTGGTGCAAAAAACCATCCAGATTGTCCTAGTGGATAAATTAAAAATACAGAGACGAATACTGCAATAGGCCCTGAAAAAGCAATTGCATTATATGGACGTAATTGTACTGATCGAGCAAGTTCAAATTGGCGCAACATAAAACCAATTAAACCAAAAGATCCATGTAAAGCTACAAAAGTCCATAGACCTCCTAATTGACACCAACGAGTAAAATCTCCTTGAGCTTCAGGTCCCCATAGTAATAACAATGAGTGAGCTAAACTATTTGCAGGAGTAGATACAGCAGCAGTCAAAAAGTTGCAACCTTCTAAATAAGAACTAGCTAAACCATGAGTGTACCAAGAAGTAACAAAAGTAGTCCCTGTTAACCACCCACCCAATGCAAAATAAGCACAAGGAAATAATAGTAATCCAGACCAACCTACAAATACAAAACGATCTCTTCTTAACCAGTCATCCATACTATCAAACAAACCTTTTGGTTGTGTTGAAGATTTTCCAATGGCAATAGTCATAATTCCTCTCCATTCAAAAAGTGTTTGTCAATTTCATGTATATGTTGTGTGCCGATACCAATGGTACCTTGAGGTAATTCCTTTGGGACAAAGAATAACATATTGAAAATTGACTTCATATATTTAAGCACCTATTTTTAACTTAACTAAAAATGAATTCTATTTGCTGTGAAAAACATTCAAATAGAAAATTGTCTGTTCTCATAAACAAATTTTGTTTAAGAATTCATTTTTGTGAAAACAAAAAACAACAAAAGAAATAAGTGTATTTTTGATTTATTCTATTCTTTTTTGTATATTGGTTAGCTCCTCTCTTCTTCATGTTATTTTCTATTGTTTTATTTTGAATTCGCATCACACAATAATTATTTTGTTAATACTCAAAACAACAAATATTTCTATTTCAAATAGAAATATTTTAAATTATTATAACATATTTTATTACTATTTATTTACCTGTAACATAATTAAATTTTTAATGTCACCAGAATTTAAGAAATAATAAATTAAATACTTTCTTTTTTGTTTCGTATTAGGAAAGATTAATGATGTCCTTCCATAGATTCCCCTATATAAGCCGCAGCCAAAGTCGCAAAAATTAATGCTTGAATTGCACTAGTAAAAAGACCCAAGAACATCATAGGAATTGGAACTACAAGAGGAACTAAAGAAATAAGAACAGCAACAACTAATTCATCAGCCAAAATATTTCCAAATAATCGAAAACTTAGTGACAGAGGTTTCGTAAAATCTTCTAAAATATTAATTGGTAATAAAACAGGGGTAGGTTGCACATATTTTCCAAAATAACTAATACCTCTTTTACTCAATCCAGCATAAAAATAAGCAACCGAAGTAAGTAAAGCTAAGGCTACTGTTGTATTAATATCATTAGTTGGTGCAGCAAGTTCTCCATGTGGTAATTCAATTACTCTCCAAGGTAAAAGAGCCCCTGACCAATTACAAACAAAAATAAATAAAAATAAAGTTCCAATAAAAGGAATCCATGGACGATATTCTTCTTCTCCAATTTGAGTTCTTGTTAAATCACGAATAAATTCAAGTACATATTCAACAAAATTTTGACCACCATTAGGAACAGTTTCTAATTTTCTAGTACCTAAAAAAGCAAATAATACTAGTATACCGATTACAATCCAAGATGTTATAAGGACTTGAGCGTGAACTTCTAATTCTCCTATTTGCCAGTAAAAATGTTGGCCTACCTCTACTCCAGAGAACTGATATACAATATTTGAAGTTGTAACAGAAGATTCTATAGCATACATATCTTTTTGTTTCAAAAAAATAGATTTTAACCTTAAGTAATTTCAATTCACACTTTCCATTTTTTATCGCTTCAATAAATTCCAGAAATCTTTGTTTTCAAAAAAGAAATGAAAATTGAAGATACCTTTCTTTAATTACAAAGCACTTTTGAACAATTGGACCTACGGTATTATTTTACCAATTGAATCCAAAACATTTTGGACATTGTCAAAATGTTGTTTTTATCAACTTGAATTTCTTTCAAAAAAGAAATTTTCAAATTTGAGATTACTTAATACTTTCAATAGGGATTTTTTTGACTCAAAAGTGGGGGTAGAGGGAATTGAACCCTCACAACCGAAAGATCAACGGATTTTCATCTTACGGCAATTTTCATTGCAACCTTTGATTAAAAGTCAGTAAGATGGACTCTCTCTTTATTCTCGTCTTGTATGAATAAAAAACAAAAGAACTATAATTTGTTGTTAACTTTAGTCTTTGTTTTGATTCTTTTATCGTTAGAATAGCTTTCATCGAGTCTCTGCACCTATTCTATATTCTTTTGTTCAAATAACAAATTTGGTTCAGGATTACCTCTCGTTTATTTTTTCCTAGGTTTCCCTGAATTTGAAAGCTGTCACCTATTAGGTTTCCCTATCAGGGCTCATCTTTTTCAAGTCCGCAGCGTCTACCAATTCCGCCATACCCCCTCTGAATATGCAGCATACAAATAGCTAACACTATTTTATAACAAAAAAGAATACTTTTCAATTTTTATTTATTCAATATTTTCTTTTCAGAATCAAAATATTTTCAAAGAATTCAAAAGAAAACTAGAATGAATTATTTTAGATAGTCAAGAATAAGTGTTCGACATTGACTACAAAAGTTACATGAGAAAACATAAAGGATTTTGATGTAGAGTTTTTTCAAAGTGATTCATCTTTCAAAGTCAAAAATTTGTTTTTCTTGTTGTTTTGTTAGATAATCTGTTTCTTTTCAAACACAAAATGAAAATTTTGTGTTTGAAAAGAAACAGATTATCTAACACGACTATTTTGTCAAAATGTGTCAATACCTTGCGTTGCTATTTGTTTAACTTTTTTATGAACTTCCTCAGTTATTTCTCTTATGGGCAATATTTGGAAACTATTTGCAGTTGAATCGTTCTTTTTATCATATATAAAACGATAGTGTTGATTCATAAAAATTTTTTTTCTTCGAATTGTAACACTTTTTTTGTGTATTTTGTTTGCAAAAGTAAATTCTAACGTAATATTTTGAAAATTGGTACCTGCGGGAATTAATTTACCAAATATTACGTTTTCTTGGAGTCCTTTTAGCCAATCTATTCTTCCTTCAAGAGCCGATTTACTAAGAACTTTAGCCGTTTGTTGAAAACTAGCTTCGGAAATAACACTTTGAGTATTTAAAGAAGCTCGAGTAATCCCTAACAATAACGGCTTATATGCGATTGAATTTTTAATCACAGCATTTATTTTATAGACTCTTAGAAAATTGAAAAGTTCTCCAGGTAAAAAAGAATATTTATTTATTGCATTATTTTGTATCGAATTTTCTACAAGAACTATTTTTGCACTCATTTGACGAACAATGATTTCGATATGTTTATCTAATATATGAACTCCTTGAGCCAAATATACTGCTTGAATACGATTAACCAACTCGATTTGACTATGATGATAGCTTTTTTGCGTACTTAAACTAGAATTCTTTATTAGGTTAGGAATTTGTCGGATAATTTGTTTAATGAGTGTAAAAAAAGAATTGTCTAACTTGAGTACTACTTCATTGACTGAGCGAGCTTCTAAAAGCTGCTCTGCTTTTGGAAGTCCTTGAATGATATCACTTGTTCTAAGTTGCTCATAAAGTAGTGTTATAAGCATATCTCCTTTGTTGATTATATCATAACAATTTGCATGTATTATTGCTCCTACAGTTAATAAATAAGTATGAGTTAATCTAAGAATAATATTATATTTAGAGATACTAATTGTTTTTCCTGATTCTAATAATTTTTGATTTAAGTTCATAAAAGTATTTTTCCATAGAAACTGACCTAAGTTTATTTTTCTACAAGTTATTGAGATAAAAAAACAAATTTTATGAGAGATTTTTTCAATTTTCAATTGTGGTATTTCAACATAAATGTGAGTTTGTGTTTTTTCATTTATCTGTATCCAAAACAAAGTTAGTGATTTTATATTCCAAACTGGTGTGTACTTAATGAAAAAATTACAATATATTAATAAACTTTTTATAACATTTGGTTTACAAAAATAAGGGTACTGAAAATAAGTCAAAGTTTTCCCTATCAAACCTATACATGTAATTAATTCACTAGAAATTGAAATAGAATTAAATGCTAGCGTTATAATTTTCGCAGTTAATAACGTCATAATTTTAGTATTATTTCGTTGGATGAACAGGGTACTGGATAATCTTTTGTCCCCCAATTGTGGTTTTTTCTGATTCAAAAGATTGGTGTAATTTTGTTTATTTTCTGTTTTTTTTAATAAATGATTCAATATTTTTATTCGAAATTGATTAAAAATAGATAATACAAGAATATTTAAATGAAATGTATTTTTGTCAATTTTTAAAAAACGAATGCTACCAGAACTAGTATTATTAAATTGGATAAATTTAAGAATAGATCCCACTAAAATACTTTGAATACCAAATTTGTCTGATATTTTTTGAGTAGTTTTAATATTTTGATTTCCTATAACTAAATTAATATCAATATAATCTTCAATTTTATAAAATAAACGAAATTGAATTTGATAATCTGAAAATTGAAACATATATGCAGACCATACTAAAACATGTCCATTATTTTTTTGAACGAAAGAATCATTATTTGAATTATTCTGAAATACAAAAAAAGCATTTTTAGTATGTACAACTTCTCCTTCCAAAGTAGAATATATATGTCTTTCTACTTTTTCTTTCAAAGACGAGGTAGAAGTACGAACTTCTGCCATTATTTGTTTAGCTTCAACATATTGATTGTTACTAATAAATAATAAACTATAAGCAGGAATAGTGCACACGTGTTTTTGATTGTTAGCTGTGATAGTAAGAGATAGATTTTCGATGCATTTAGAAACGATTCGTCCATGTCTATTTCGTGTAGATTGACATTTTATAGAATCAAATTGTACAATTCCATTAAAAGGTGCTCTTATATGATTCGATATATCTCCAGTAAAAACACCCCCAGTATGAAAAGTACGTAAAGTAAGTTGAGTACCAGGTTCTCCTATAGATTGACCAGCTATTATACCTATAGCTTCTCCTAAAGAAACCATTTTTCCGTATATATAGCCCCACCCATAACACATTTGACAAGTCCAATCTGCATTTTTACAACCCAGGGTCGATCGTACTAATATATCTTTTTTATACAAAAGATTTAATTGAAACGCTAAGTCAGCTCCAACATCTTGATTTCTAATTGCAATACATCTTTTGTTAATATATATAGGTCGAGCAAGTACTCGACCTATAAGTCTATTTTCTCTTGAAAGACTAGAATGTCCTTGATAAATTTGAATAGAACGTACGACAACACCCCAAGGAGTATTACAATCAATATTTCGAACTACTATATGTTGTGCTATTTGCACAAGACGGCGAGTAAGATAACCTGCATCAGCGGTTCGAATAGCAGTATCAACTACTCCTTTTCTAGCACCATAACAAGAAATAATGTATTCAGTTAGTGATAAACCTTCTCTTAAATTGTTTTGAATAGGTAAATCAACTATATTCCCTTGAGGGTCTGAAATTAGGCCTCTCATCCCAACTAATTGGTGAACTTGGGATACGTTACCTCTAGCTCCAGAAAAAGACATCATATGGACTGGATTTTGAAAATCAAGTACATTAAAACTAACACTCATCTCACGTTTTAAAAATTCACTTGTAGTATGCCAAGTTTCAACAATTTGACGTAATTTTTCAATAGCGTGAATAGAACCATTACGAAAAAATTCTTGAGACAAATTGGTTTCATTTTCTGCATCTTGAATAATCCACGTTTTTAACGGAGAGGCTGATAAATCATCAATTCCTAATGAAAAACCTGTTTTCGTAGAGTTTTCAAATCCCAAAGTTTTTAATTGATCTAAAACATGAGTTGTATAAATTGGACCACGCCAATATACTAATCTACCAATAAAGTGTTTCATAACAGATTTATCTATTACTTTATTGAAAAAGATTTGTTTTTGAGATGTTACCATATCTAAATACCTCCCTTACTCTTTCGCATTCTTTATTTCAATCCAAACAAAATTTTGATTTTTTTTTTTTTTTCAACTGACTTAAAAAAATATGATTTAGGTTTCAACTATTCTTTGGATTCAAACAAAAATAACTCTTTTTGTCCAAACCCAAAGAATAGTTTATTCAAATTTATCTATCATTTTATTCGAATTTATGGTATTACTTTTATGGACACCTTGAATTGCTTGTTCTATCTGCTGATTCAAAATAACTCGTCCTACAGTTGTACGAATCTGTTTACTAAATGAAAGTCCAAATTTATTTTTTTTTATTTGATAATGCTCATAAACGTTGTTATTTTCCCCTTTTGCTTTATATTGAATTTCTAAAGGATTTTCATCTTGAATTGAATTGATGATCAATAACATTTGATTAACTAAATTAAGCCAAACACACGAATCTATAGAAAGAATACCTTGATTATGCGCTGTAAACACATCACTATAATTTGAAAAAGTCAAATTTTTCTGATTTTTCAATTGAGCAGCTAGTTTATAATTATTACGATTTATTTTGTTATAGATTCCAATTGTTGCCCCTAAAGTTATTGAATAAAGTCCAAGAAGCATATCTTGACTAGGTAAAGTTATTGCATCTCCTGTAGCCGTTGAAATTAAATTAAAATAAGGCATCATTAATAAATGAGCTTCTGCCTGTGCTTCTAATGATAAAGGTACATGTATAGCCATTTGATCACCGTCAAAATCGGCGTTAAACCCTGTACAAACCAAGGGGTGTAAATGAATTGCACGCTCTCTGACTAAAATCGGTTGAAATGCTTGTACACCTAATCTATGCAAAGTAGGCGCTCGATTAAGAACAATAACGTGTTTATTTATAATATTTCTCAAAAGTTTCCAAATAATAGTCTGTTTTTGTTGAATAATATTTTTCGCTGCTCTTGGATTTCGAGCAATTTGTTTAACAATTAATGCACGAATTAAAAAAGGTTGAAACAATTCTGTTGCTATTTCTACGGGTAAACCACATTGGTGTAAAGATAAATAAGGACCTACTACGATTACAGATCTTCCTGAATAATCAACTCGTTTTCCAAGTAAATTTTCACGAAAACGCCCTTTTTTTCCTCTGATAATATCTGAAAGAGATTTATAAGGTTTTTTGTTTCGATCTAATATAATATTTCCACCCGCACCATTAGACAATAATGCATCAACAGCTTCTTGTAATAATCGTTTAGGCATTCTTGATACAATACTAGGAGTTTCTAATGATAATTGTGAAATTGCCTGATTTCTTTGAAGTACAAGTCGATAAAGTTCATTTAAATCTGATCTAATTAATTGTCCATCTTTAAGTTCTACAATAGGACGTAAATCGGGAGGAAGTACAGGTAAATTACTTAAAATAGTCCATTCTGGCTTTACTTTGGCTTGAATAAGATTTCTTAGTAAAATTATTCTTTTAAGTACCCTTTGTTTTTGATCTTGCTTTTCATAATTTCGATTTTCTTTTCGTATTAAATTTTGCCATTTTTTTGATTCAGCTAATAGAAGCATTGGCAAATCAAGTTCTAATAATAACTTAGAGATAACGTCTGCTCCCGTAAGCATTTCTCTCTGTTGTATACAATGATACCATTTTGATGAAAAAAATCTGTCTAAAGAATATTTCCAAAAGTCATCAAAAAAAAAAAGAGGTAGGGGTTCATTAGAGAAAGAATCTGCTGGTTCTCTATAAAGTTTTGATTGTGTTGCTAAAAATTTGAGTAATGTTGGCTTATTAACAATAGGTTTTGCTAAAAATGAATCATAATATACAAGGTTTTCTATATCTTGCAAGGGTTGATTTAATAAACTAGCAATAAGACTAGGACGATTTTTTAAATACCACACATGTGTTACTGAAGATTCTAAATGAATATATCCCATTCGATATCTTCGGACTCGTGAGTCAGTTAATTCCACTCCACATTGTTCACAAAATTGTGAATGATCAGCATTAATAGTTACACCTTGATATTTACCACAAAAACAAACGCCACTTTTAACAGGTCCAAAAATACGTTCACAAAATAAACCATCTTTTTCCGGTTTTTGTGTTTGATAATGAATAGTATAAGGTTTTGTTATTTGTCCAATCAATTCTCCATTTGGTAATTGTCGTTCAGCCCAACTACGAATTAATTCAGGAGAAGCAAGACCAATACGAACAAATTGTAAATTATTTTCTTGAATCATTTCTGTATTTAGTTCTAAACTCAAAATCTATATTTTGATTCTTTTTTTGTTAGTAAAAAAAGAATCAAAATAAACTCTAAATCTAATTCTAGTTATAATTCTTTTTGAAAATATTTTTGTTTTTTAGAAACTAAAATATTATTGAATTCGATACCTAGAGAGCGTAATTCACTAATTAATACTTTTAGACAATCAGATGTACCAATAGATTTACGTATTAAGTTCCCTGTGATAATAGAATTTGATACATTGGCCCTAGCTATCATATGGTCCGACTTAGTAGTTAGCAATTCTTGTAAAATATATGAGGCACCAAAACCCTGAAAAGCCCAGACTTCCATTTCTCCGACTCGTTGTCCTCCTTGTCTAGATCTTCCACGCACAGGTTGCTGAGTAACTAAAGCATAGGGACCTGTAGAACGTGCGTGAATTTTATCATCAACTTGATGAATAAGTTTAAAAATATAAGCTTTTCCTACTGTAATTGGTTGATTAAATAATTTTCCTGTTCTTCCATCAAACAATCGGCTTTTTCCAGGACTATCGGGTTCAAAAATCCATGGAAAATTAAGTATTTGACTTGCTAGATGAAGTTCAGAGAATATTAATTTTCGAGAAGCTTCTCTCTCATATCTTTCATCAAAGGGCATTATTCTGTATTGTTTATTGAGAAATTGCCCTGCCAAACCCAAAAGACATTCAAAAACTTGTCCTACATTCATACGAGAAGGGACACCTAAAGGACTAAGTATCATATCAATAGGCGTTCCGTTTTGCAAATAAGGCATGTCTTGTCTAGAAAGAATTCGTGATACCACTCCTTTATTTCCATGTCGACCCGCGATTTTATCTCCAACTTGAATTTTACGTTCGTGCAAAATATAAATATGTACAACTTTAGGTTTATCAAATACATTATTCTCACGATAAATCCATCTAACATCAATAACTCGACCGCTTCCTCTAGAAGGAACTTTTAAACAAGTTTCTTGAGTTGTAATAGTTTCGACACCAAAAATATCTTGTAATAATTTGTTTTCAGGAGCAGAAATAAATAGGTCAGATTGTTTTAAAGTAAGTTTTCCTACTAATACATCTCCCGTTTCAACCCATGATCCTAAACGCACAATACCATTTTTATCTAAATGTCTAAGCAAATGAGTTTTAATATGAGGTATTTTATTCGTAAAATAATCAACAGTTTGAGTAGTTTTATTTATTTCTATTTTATAACGTTCAATATGAAAAGAAGTATAAATATTTTCATACAGTAAACGTTCATTAATAAGTACCGCATCTTCAAAATTATACCCTTCCCAAGGCATATAGGCAACTAATATATTTTTCCCTAACGATAATTCTCCTTGAGTAGTAGCCGAACCATCTGCAAGAAGCTGGCCTTTTTTGACTGCTTCTCCAAAATATACTGAAGGTTTTTGATGAATACACGTTCCATTATTGGATCTTTGATAATTAAGTAATTCAATTGAAGAAATACTTTTAGTATTCATATTTTTATATATGATTTGTTGGCTATCTACATATTCAATTTTTGATTCTGTTATGGCAGTAACTACAGAACCAGAATCTAAAGCCACCTGGGATTCAATACCTGTTCCTATGATAGGCTTTTCTGTTTTATAAAGCGGGACTGCTTGACGTTGCATATTTGATCCCATAAGTGCACGAGTAGCATCATCGTGTTCTAAAAAAGGAATTAGAATAACACCCACTGAAAAATAATATAAAGGTAATATATTTCTACAATCAATCTCATTCCATTGCATAGTTATAAATTCACGGCGATATTGTGCTGGAGTTAATGGTTTTTTGTCATAGCACTCTGTGGATGTAAGGCAATTTTCTGTAGAAATTGCATAAGATTCATCTTGATTTGAAAAAATATAACTGATATGACCATGCATAAAAGTGTTATCAATTTCATAAATAGGGTTCTTAAATAATCCATTAGTATCTAATTGAACACAAGTTGCAAAAGAAATGACTACACCTGCATTTTGACCTTCAGCAGTTTCAATAGGACATATTTTTCCATACTGACTTGGATGAATATCTCTTACTCGAAAACTCGCAGTTCTTGTAGTTAAACCTCCCGGTCCTAAAGAACTTAATTTACGTTTATGAACTAGTTCTGATAATGGATTCGTTTGATCTAAAAATTGACTTAATGGATAAGAAATGAAAAATCGCTGAAATGGAATACCATTTAAACTTATTAAATTTTTTGGGATTGTTCCCCACTGAGTCCGACGCTTACGTATAACAATTTTATTTAAATTTCTTTGTATTAGTATGTTTAGTGTATTCAGAGATGTTTTTAAATGTTCACCTAAAAAATTTGATACGTTTTTTATATGCTTATGTTTTAAATCATCTATATCATCTAGATATCCAATGCCATTAGTAGTTTTAATTAAAAAATCTGCAGCAGCAATTAAATCTTGAGATCTTAAAAATAATTCTTTTTGCGATATATTTAAATTCAGCCTTTTATTTAAATTAAATCGTCCAATATGGCCTAATTCATATGATTCGACAAATAATGAATGAAATTGCTCATAAATTGATTGCTGTGTTTGTACTTCTTTCTGTTTTGGTTTTAATTGATAAAAAAGATCTTTAGTTATGTCCTCGACAAAAAAAGGAATTTCTTCTATTTTTTTTGTATGATTTTTTAATAAAGTAGGAATAGAACTCATTTTTAAACCTAATGCGATTAAAAGTAAAACCAATGGTATTTTTTTTCGCATTATACGTATCCAAAGGTGCCCTTTTGTATCAAGTTCTAATTTTAATCGTTTTCCTGAATTACAAATAATAGTGGCAGTATAAATTTCATGTGTACTTAAAGAAAAATAAATACCAGGTTTTCTTAAAAGTTGACTTAAAATACATCTAGAAACTCCATTAATAACAAATGTTCCTCGAAAACTCATTAAAGGTATACTTCCAAGTAAAATAGTCTGTGTTTTTTGCTTTCTTTTTTTATCGGTAATATAAACAGGAACATATAAATTTGATGCATAGGTTTTTGCTTGATACAAAGCTTCTTTTTCATTTAATTTTGGTATTTCTAATTTATAAGATTCACCTAATAACTTGAATTCCAAATGTTGATTTATTTGTATTACATTTCCACAATAATCAAGTTCTATAGGCAAAATATGTAGTAAAAAATAGCGAAAACTGTCTACTTGAATTTGTTTCAAATCAGGCAAAACAAACATACTGCTTCTTTTATTTAGGCTTACCATATAGGCTCAAAATGAGTTGAAAATTATTTTTGAATTGTTAAAAACTAAATGAAAAGACATAAATAATGTAATGTCATACAACATAAAATCACTTCATTTTGATTCTTTTGTTATTTTGGATTTCTAAACAAAATCCTTGAAAAATTATTTATCTTTTCAAAAGTAAGGTGTCATTTTGTGAATACCTTGAAACAGAGAGCTATTTATAAAAAAAGATCTTTTTGGGGGCAGTCTGAGATGAAGTATCTCTTGTCAGTAACATTTTTTGGTATTATAATCAAATTGATTCAAATTTTTTATAATATAATTTAAGGAGTTTTTATGGATATAGTAAGCATTGGTTGGGCTTCTTTAATGGTAGTTTTTACTTTTTCTCTTTCTTTAGTTGTTTGGGGAAGAAGCGGATTATAAAACCGCAAACAAGGACGTTATTCTTTGTTTTGCGATACGTCCTTGTTTGCAGTTTTCATTTTATTCAAAGCAAATAATGTAATTCATATTAGAAAGAAACACAAATAGAGTTTTCGAGAGTTTTTAAAGTAGTAGCAATTGTTACCAACCAGATAAATAGGAATGTATAAAGCTAGCATGGCTATTAGTTCGTATTGTTTTAAAACTATAATGTGATTAGTAACACAAGACAAAAATAACACACAAATTTCCCATTTGCAAGTTTTTGTGAGGGAATATTCTCAAATATTAGAAATATTCATAATGCACTATTTAACTGTTTTTGTGATATGTGAGATAATTAGTTATTTTCTTTATTCTGATTTTATCACATTTTAGGTAATCAATGGGTATTAACTATTCAATTTGTATATTAGTAATATAATTAACAACAAAAGAAAAGAAAACTATGAATTTGTCAGTCATAATTCAATTAGTTGTATTAGCTTTAATCGTAATTTCAGGTCCTGTTGTTATCGGATTATTAGCTTTACGAAAAGGTAATTTGTAAGGGGTTTGTTATTCTTTTATGGATTGAAATAAATTGTCATGAAATGCTGCAAAAATAGAACAACGTCAAATTCTATTTTCGCAGCATTTCTAGGAAAAATAGGAGTTTTCAATAAATGTCATTCAAATAATAACATTATGAATTCGAACATTTATTTCGAAAATGATTTAGATTTATTTATTTGAATGACATTTATTAGTGTTATAATAATATAATTATATCAACAATTCTTTTTGAATTGTTTTTTCCTTACGGTAGGTAATTCGTTATATTACCATAGTAATCTCATTTTTTTTATTAGCAAAAACAGAAACGATATGATTTCAATACGCCTGAGTGTGGTTGATATACTAGCAAAGAAGAATTCTTCTTTTGGATATAAATCTTGCCTCTTTTCTGAAAATTTCTTCACTTTGACTGCTTTTCCAAAAAAAAAACGCCGTCAAAAACCTTTTCTCGAATTAGTAACAAAAAATAGAGGAAAATTAAAACGAAATTGCTTCAATGAGCAAAAATATTTTGATAATTCTTCAAAAAAAATAATGTTTGATATGTATGAAAAATCTTGTTCACAATTAGTATTAGAAAAACAATTAGCCTTTCCATGTATCTTAAATCAAGTAAATTTTTCTACACCATTCCAAAATTTCAAAGAAATGTCGCGTTGTTTAAGCACAGGTAATAGTGTAGCTTTTATGAAACCATCTGGACATTATATATTGATCCAAGATTTGGGGGACTTCTTTCGACTGGAAAATTTATGGTCTACATACTATCTTTTTGATAATTTGTTCGATAAATCGAAAGTATCATCTACTGAGAAGTCCTATCTCGAATATTTTGAATTTATATATAATACATATGATCCGAAAGATTTAGATAATCTGTCGGATCAAAAAATGAAAAATCTGCATAAAGTCGAATCTGAACTTTTTACACAGACAGAAAAATCAAAAGATAACATTACTATTGATCTAAAAAACAATCTAAAACAAAGTTTATTTTTTTTGGGGGTTAGTGGAGCACTTCTAATTGGAGGTTGTGCCCCTATTGATCTTCAAAATCAAAATTTCAAGTGGGCATCTCCTCCCACAGCATTAGCCGCTGGTGGTGAAGGTTCGTCTCTTGCTTCATCCAACCAAAATCTCGAGGAAAAAATAACTACGGATTATGTAGTTATAAACTCTTTCTACCTTTTTTATTAGTACAATCAAACATAGACGGTATAAGTATTGGTTTTTCTTTTGATTTAAACACAATTTTGACAGAAAAACAAAAAGCCTTAGTAAACAATTTAAATCATTTGACAAATCAATTTTATAAATTAAATTTTCATATGCAAGATCCTTCAATAGACATGAAGGATTTAACCCGTTCTCAAAAATTACAAATAAAACAGGTAGAAAGAGAACAAGTATCTTTTCATATTAATTTTAATAAAACAAATGTAAATGCCGGAAAATTGACTTCTGTTACTTTATCCCCTTGCTTTGCGATAAGCGGAACTTCTTTAGGTCTAATTGTTATATTCAGTATGTTTCTTGGTGGTCTGACTTCTACTTTGTTACAAAACAAAAAGAATGAATCGGAAGACAAAAAGAATGAATCGGAAAATATTTAAATTAGCACAAATTTTTTGAAATTCAATTTTGTTTTGAAAGCAATTTTATATAGCATTTGATTGAAAAGATGCTATATAAAATTGCTTTCATTTTAACGGTTGCTTAAGACTTACATTAAAAGCTTAATGTGAGTATACTTTAAAGACAACAATAACAACAAAAAAACCTATTTTAAGTAATAAAACAAGCAAAAACAAACGAAATAGAACAAAACACAAAACTATTGTTTTTATAAAACAAAATTTTGTGTGGCGGTGAAAGATATTTAGTTCTTATTTTATTGGAAGTTATTCGAATTCATCGAATTCCGATGATTCCTGTTAATTTTGAACATGACGGTTTATTTCAATACCAAGGATTGTTTTAGAGATTAGGAAACCAATCCCTTGGCTCTTCGATATTAAGTCCAAATCAAAAGTTGAATGTTGACATAATATTTCATAAAACTTTGGATCAAGTTTTGTGAAAGCTTTGAAGTCAGTTAAGAATTGGATTCAAAACAAATAAAAGACAAAAGTTCTGTTGCTAAAAGCCGATTTTAGTGAAGCTAGTGGCTTCAAAATCTTCAAACCCCTACAATTTTCAATTGTTATGTTGAGGTTTGAAGATAATGCAAAGTAAATCTACGTGTTTGACTTATTTTGGTTTGCACGCTTGGGGTTCGCGTGGGCGAGCGCAAACCAAAACAAGTCAAACACTCAAAAAAAGAAATTAAGTGGAGTAGTGTCATGCCTATATCTGTTTATAGAAAAAAAAGAATAAAGAGGGAAAAGACACTAGACCACTAAGACTCAGGAAAATCAATAAGGACAAAAATCCCGGCGCAAAGAACAAGTCATCTGCCAAAATCTTCAAACCTCTCAACCGCAATTCAAAACTGTCAAAGTTTGAAGATTTTGAAGCTACTAATTTCACTGGATTTGTGGTTCTTTGTATTTTGTTTCAAGTCTTGTTTGCTTACTTGTTTTAACAATTCTGATTTCATCTGATTGAGTCCTGTACAAATTTGAAAAAAACGTTATATCTTCAAACCTTTATATGACAATTCAAAATTGCTGAAGGTTTCAAAAATATACAAGGTCCCAAACCATCGGTTGAAAAAAAACCTGGAGGAGTTGCAATGACAAATACAAGTCCGGACATCAATATGAGTCACTTATATACTGAAGCTTTTCTAAATGAAGTTCAAGAGAGGATTTCATTGTACATAGAACAGGAAGAAATCGAACCTAACAGTCAAATGGTAGACACAATACAATGAAGCTATTATTGATTCCCCGTTGGAATAGAACTCGAATGACAAGGAATCTGAACAAGGTCAAAAGACAACACAAGATGGAACCGTTTGAATTTCATGTCAGGATTCTTACGAAACAGAATGTAGCGAAGGTGAAAAACAACAGTGAAAACCTGGAAAACGAACCAGATTTGGTACTCAAAACAACAGATTCTTGTGACAATCAAGTGAAAGCCAATAAACTAACAAAAGAACATAATTCAAGTGACTAAGTGTATTTACAATCAATTGAGAATTAACTTAGTGATTTCAGTGACAAATTTTATTGCCAAACCTCGTCAATTCAATTCGAAATTACGAGGTTTGGCAATAAAATTTGTCACTGAAATCACTCAAATTAGTCATCAGTCTTGACCCCTTCAATTTGTTTTTATTTGATCATAGAAACCAAATTATACCTTTTTCTATTTTCTTTTTGATTTTGTAGACAAAACTAAACGACTCAAAGTCAAATTTGGAAACTCATAGCAAAAAGTTCTATATAGATTGAAATGAACATATTAGTACTATTTTGTGAATGATTCAAAAAAAGAGGCTTGTCGGTTTTATTTTGTCCCTCTTTTTTATAGAATGAGAATATATGCTGGTGCCCTAGGCGCAAAGGAAACACTCCAATCCATCCCGAACTTGGCTGTGAAACTTTGTTGCGGTGACAATACTGAAAGGGTAGCTTTTTGGCAAGATAATTCAGCGCCAGCTTATTTTCTTTATATATTGTTTTGACTTTCAATCTTTTCATTTAATTCAACAAAACCAATTTATTTTTTCTACTTTGCTTGAAATCTAAAAACAAACAAAATTATTCTGAAATTTGCTTGATTTAACAAATTATTCAAAATGAATAGAATAAAGAAGGATTTTTTGAATTTTAATATAATCAACAGCAATTTTAGTATTTATTTACGCTTAACATAAATAAACTAATTTTCAATTAAAGAAAAGTCTAAAATTGAATTTTTAAATCAAAATTTTGGTTTTCAATTTGATAATAAAGAAATTAACGAAATATGATAGAAATTATTAAAGCTCCTGTACGAAATTCAAATGCAATTACTCTTTTAGAAAAAAATCAGTATACTTTTGATGTAGATCATAAAGTCACAAAAACAGAGGTGAAACGTTGGATAGAAGGTGTTTTTGGAATTCGAGTAATAGGTATGAATAGTAAACGACTTCCAAATAAAAAAAAACGTGTGGGTCCAACGATGGGATATCCAACACGTTATAAAAGAATGATTGTAACAGTTTTTACAAAACAATCTATTCCATTATTTTAATTGTTATTTAAAAGATTTTATTATTATTAATTATGAGCATTCGTTTTTTGAAATCTTATACACCGGGAACAAGAAATCGATCTGTATCTCGTTTTGAAGAAATTGATAAAATTCGTCCAACACGATTATTGACTTCAGGTCAACAAAGACAAAAAGGTCGTAACAATAGGGGTATTATAACTTGTCGTCATAGAGGCGGGGGTCATAAAAGATTGTATCGTTATATTGATTTTAAGCGTGATAAACAAGGAATCTTGGGGCGAATAGTAAATATAGAATATGACCCTAATCGAAATGCACGAATTTGTTTGACTTGTTATGAAGATGGCGAAACAAAATATACTCTTCAACCTCGTGGTATAAAAATTGGGGATCAAATTATTTCGTCTGCAGACGCTCCCATTTCTCTTGGAAATGCCTTACCTCTGAGTGCGGTTTGATTCATAGATTTACAATGTCGGCACTTGTTTACCGATTTAACCTACAGTATGGTTAATAAATCCTTTACTTATACATTCAAAACTCTAAGGGAAAACTAATAGAGTAATATAGCTTGTAAAAAACAATTCATTTTCTTTTCAAAGAAATTCAATTCATAAGGAAAAAATAATAGGGATAGATTTGTCATTCAACGTTTATTATAATACAATATCTGTTTTGAAAAAGTTAGAAAATAGATTTTTTTCATATCCGATTTGATGGTCAGAGGCAAAAACGGAGCTGATTTATGAAAAATATATTATTGTGTTTTCATTTTTGTCTTTCATTCTTCCAAATACAAAAAGAATGAAAGACAAAAATAATAGACAAAATTATTTGAAAATCCGTCCTAAGTTATAAAAAATAAACTTGAAGATGTAAATGAATGAAATCATTCATACTGAGCTATATATATTATAAAAAGCCAGATGAGGGGATAAATATACCCTAAGATGTTTTTGCTTTTTTTAGTCAACAAAATTTTTCAAAATAGGTAACAAAAAATCAATTGAGTTTTGATAAAAAAACTGAATTTATCTATTGATCAGAAAAGCAAAATTACCATCTAAAAAGCTGTATGCTTTGAAAAAAGCTTGTACAGTTTGAGAAGAGGTTTTGTTAACTTAATTTATCTATTGGTTAATTAATCTACTTCAACCAATATGCCTTTAGGTACAACGATTCATAATATAGAATTACAACCAGGAAAAGGAGGGCAAATAGCTCGAGCTGCTGGTGCGGTAGCAAAAATAATCGCTAAAGAAAATGGATTAGCTACTTTAAGATTACCTTCAGGAGAAATACGACTAGTACCTCAACAATGTTTTGCTACTATAGGACAAGTAGGAAATGTAGACTCCAATAATCGAAGTATTGGAAAAGCTGGGGCAAAACGTTGGTTAGGAAAACGTCCCAAAGTAAGAGGTATTGTAATGAATGCGGTTGACCATCCACATGGTGGTGGTGAAGGACGAGCTCCTATTGGTCGTAAACGACCTTTAACACCTTGGGGACGACCAACACTTGGAAGAAAAAGTAGATCACATAAAAAATATAGCGAAGTACTTATTATTCGTCGTCGTAAAAATTCATAAATTATTTGATTCATTTTGAAACGATTTTTTTTAGTTTATAAAAAAAAAGGATATAGTAAATGACACGTTCATTAAAAAAAGGGCCTTTTGTAGCCACTCATTTATTAAACAAAGTTGAAGTTTTAAATAAGAAAGGAGAAAAAAAAATTATACTTACATGGTCTCGTGCTTCTACAATTGTTCCAGGTATGATTGGCCATACTATTGGAGTTCATAATGGAAGAGAACATATACCTGTATTTATAACTGATCTTATGGTAGGACATAAATTAGGAGAATTTTCTATTAGTAGAACATTCCGTAGTCATGTAAAAAGTGATAAAAAATCACGACGTTAAACAAACGATTTTTGAGAAGTTAAATAGTTAAAAAAAATCATAGCGAATTAAACTAAATCAATAGAATATTTTGTATTTTGCGTGTGTGTTTTTTGAAGCTACATTTGCTTGGTTTATTATTTTGTTTAATAATTTTTTGTACTTTTGCTATTTCAAAATTAAAATTCTGTCGGATATTAAATAATTAGTACCAATGTACATAGTTTTTTTTCGTGTAAATCACATTTTGTAGTAATTTTAAAAAACGAAACAAAAACCGATATCGGTTTTTGTTTCGTTTTTTGTTTTATTGAATTACAAAAAAAACATGATGCGAAAAGAAAATATACAAAAAACATTTTTTTTTTTACTTTTCTTTTTTTTATAAATTATGTATGGGACAAAAAATACATCCACTTGGTTTTCGTCTTGGAGTTACCCAAAAACATTATTCTAATTGGTTTTCCCCGTTTAATCATTATTCTGAGCTTCTTCAAGAAGACCATAAGATACGAAAATGTATTCAGCAATATGTGCGAAAATTTGTTCGTAGCTCTTTTAATTATGGGGGGGTTGTTCGTGTTGATATTCAAAGAAAAACAGATCTTGTTCAAGTCGAAATATTTACTGCATTTCCAGCTCTTTTAGTAGAAAGTCGCGGTCAAAATCGTTTCTCAAATACCAATGAAAAAGGATTAGAACTTTTAAAACGAAATTTAGAAAATACACTTTCTCCAGGAAATAGAAAACTCAAAATCATTATATCAGAAGTGAAAAAACCTTATGCGGAAGCAATTGTTTTGGCTGAATATATTGCATTACAACTTGAAAGTCGAGTTGCTTTTAGAAAAACAATGAAAAAAGCGATTGAATTAGCTAATAAAGAATATGATGATGAAAAAGGTATTAAAATTCAAATAGTTAAAGGTATTAAAATTCAAATAGCTGGACGCTTGAATGGAGCTGAAATTGCTCGTATAGAATGGGCAAGAGAAGGAAGAGTACCTTTACATACTCTACGAGCTCATATTGATTATTGTCATTATGCAGCTCAAACTATTTATGGGGTTTTAGGAATAAAAATCTGGGTTTGTAAAAATCAAGAATAGTACGTTTTTGTGATGTTTTTTCGTTTTTGTTTAGTTAAATAACCAAATAATTTTCATTTGAATGAAATTTTCATAATAAAATCAAAAACTATATTTTTGTATTTTGTTTTATGTTCGCAGCTAACTTTTTCATTTTGTGTGTACTTTATTATTTAAATATTATGCTTAGTGTGCGACTCGTTGAGATCTATATCCATTTCAAAATGTTTTCTGGATATAATATTTCATTTCCCAATTTCTTTGGGATAAATTGTGTAGTTAATGCTAATAGAAAATTTGCAAGTTAGTAATAACTTTTGATTTTTCCCCAAAAATTTTCTAAGAAAAAAGACGTTTTTGAAGCGGGAAAAAAGAGCTGTGGTTTTTTTATCAATCCATTTAATCACATAAGTTCTTATAATCAAATTAGCGTATGGTCAAATATCAAATAAATTCTTAAATATAGGCAGTACAAAACATAAATTTTCTTTTTGATTTTTCAAAAAAGTTTTTGATTAAGTGACCACTAAAACTTTAATTATTTTCTAACTAACTTTACTGCAGAAAGAAGACCTAAACGCTTTTTTTAACACCATAAAAACGATGAAAACTAATAAAATATGTCTTTTTGAACAAAAAGACATATTTATTAGACAGGAGAACGAAAAAGGCCAATAAAGTATCTTTGTTGTTTTGATTTAGAAATTCAAATTTACCAAAAATGAATTCTATAATAAAGTCATTTGTCAGAGCACATTTTCGTCCGTAATAATGCTTTTATAGTTGAATATACAACGTAATTTTTGAAAATTTGAATAGCAACAAAATCAAACAATAATTTTGTTGTTATTCAAATTTTTATTTGTTTGAAAGATTAACAATACATATATTAACTAATTTGGTATTTTTTTTCGAGGAGCTGGGTGAAAGAAATATTCATGTCCAGTTTTGAAATAGAGGTGATAACAAAACTAAAATCATCGATTATAACCCTAGAAGAACAAAATTTCGTAAACAACATAGAGGAAGATTAAAAGGAATAGCAACCAGAGGAAATCGTATTTGTTTTGGAAGATTTGCTTTACAAGCTTTAGAACCATCATGGATTACTGCTCGCCAAATTGAAGCAGGTCGAAGAGCAATGACTCGCTATGCCCGTCGTGGTGGAAAATTATGGATTACTATTTTTCCGGATAAACCAATAACAATGCGAGCAGCAGAAACCCGAATGGGGTCTGGTAAAGGATCACCTGAATATTGGGTTGCTGTAGTCAAACCCGGTAGAATTCTATATGAATTAAGTGGGGTATCAGAAACAGTGGCTAGAGCAGCAATGAGAATTGCTGCTTTTAAAATGCCCATAAAAACTCAATTTGTAATGGATTCTTCATTTCAAGTCAATAGTAACAAAAATAAAGAAAAATAAAACCAAAAAGTTGAATACATTTAAATGTATTCAACTTTTTGGTTTCAAAATATAATGACAACAAGAAACTAAATAAATAGTAATTTTATCAATGATACAACCTCAATCTTATTTAAACGTAGCTGATAATAGCGGAGCACGAAAACTTATGTGTATTCGTGTATTAGGGTCCAATAATCGAAAATATGCTTATATTGGTGATATGATAATTGCAGTAGTAAAAGAAACTTTACCTAATATGCTTTTAAAAAAATCAGAAATTGTACGAGCTGTAATTGTACGAACTCGTAAAGGTCTTAAACGAAATAATGGTACAATTCTTCGTTTTGATGATAATGCTGCAGTAGTTATTAATCAAGAAGGAAATCCTCGTGGAACAAGAGTTTTTGGTCCCGTTGCAAGAGAATTAAGAGATGCTAATTTTACTAAAATAGTATCTTTAGCACCTGAAGTTTTATAATATGGGTGTGATTCCTTTGTTCTAGCGAAAAAATGACAGGTAATTTTTAAAAACCATTTTTCTTCTTTTTTTTTTTGTTAGTTTTGTATAACATGACATAATTTTAATAATATGACACAACGATTAAAATCTTTTTATTTAAACAATGTAGTACCAAAATTACGTACAGAATTAAAATATACTAATATTCACCAAATACCTAGACTTGACAAAATCGTTATTAATTGTGGTTTAGGCGAAGCTTCTCAAAATGCTAAATCATTGGAATCTACATTAAAAGATTTTGCTTTTATAACTGGACAGAAACCTATTGTAACACGTGCAAAAAAATCTATTTCTGCTTTTCAAATTAGAGAGAAAATGTCTGTAGGTGTATGTGTCACTCTTAGAGGAGAAGCAATGTATGCTTTTTTAGATCGCTTAATTCATTTAGCCTTGCCTAGAATTCGAGATTTTCAAGGGTTAAACTCAAAAAGCTTTGATGGACGCGGTAATTTCCATTTAGGTTTGAAGGAACAACTTATGTTCCCTGAAATTGATTATGATAAGATAGAAAAATTAAGAGGTATGGATATTTGTATTGTTACTACTTGTCAATCAGATAAAGAAGCATTATTTTTTTTAACTGCTCTTGGCATGCCATTTCAAAACAGTTTTTCTAAATCTTCTAGCATCTAGATATAGTAATATAAATAGGAGTAAATGTGAGTAATAACGCTATTGCTAATATGATTACTAGTATACGAAACGCTAATTTAACGAAAAGTAAAACCGTAGAAGTTTTAGCGACACGTACTACCCGTAGTATAGCCAAAATTTTATTAAAAGAAGGATTTGTAAGTAATTTGCGTGAACGCGCTCTCGAAGGACCATTGGTCAATAATTCAGTAAGAATTTTAATGATTACTCTTAGATATCAAGGTCGAGAATCAAAACCTTATATAACTGCCATTAAACATATAAGCAAGCCTGGTTTACGAGTATATTCCAATTATAAAGATATACCAAAAATATTAGGCGGTATGGGGGTGGTCATCCTTTCAACTTCAAAGGGGATCATGATTGATCGCGAAGCTCGAGAGCAAAAAATGGGAGGAGAAATATTATGTTCTATTTGGTAATTTTTTTTATTTAAAATCAAAAGACTTGCCATTTGTTTCAAGTAAAAAAACATATTCCATTTATGATCATATTTATCTATACTTGTGAGTTAAAAATAAGTTAGAAAAAAGCATCATGAAGCAGAATTTGATTGAAATGGAAGGGGTGATTAGCGAGTCACTTCCAAATGCTATGTTTCGTGTCTGTTTGGATAATGGATGTGAAGTGTTAGCACATATTTCGGGAAAAATTCGTAGAAATTATATACGTATTTTACTGGGAGATCGTGTAAAGGTAGAATTAAGTCCATATGATTTAACTAAGGGTCGGATAACTTACCGACTTAGAACAAAATCAAATGGTTAATTTTTCTAAATTGAGTTTCATTTTTTGAAAAAAATGAAACTCAATTTAGAAAACAAACAACTCAATAATTTGTAAATTTCTTTATGTTCTATTTTATATAACAATATAATTGAATTAAGAAATTTTGTTATCAATGGGAAAATCATTTCAAATATTGCAAATAGATAAAAATATTTTGTAATATTTTTATTAAAAGGTTCAATTTATATATGAAAGTACGAGCTTCTGTGCGCAAAATGTGTGAAAATTGTAGAATGATTCGTAGACGAGGCAGAATTATGGTAGTATGTTTAAATCCTAAACATAAACAACGTCAAGGATAATTTGTGGGTTTTTCTTTCAATTTATGAAACAAATATAAATTATTATTTAAATTACAATTTTTGTTTAGATATTTTCAAATTTTTCAATAATTAATTATAAAAAGCAATTATGGCAAGACCAACAAACAAAATAAGTCTGAAAAAAAGTAAAAAAAAACATATTAAAGGAGTGATTCATATTCAAGCTACTTTTAATAATACTATTATTACTATTACAGATGTACGAGGACAGGTGATCTCTTGGTCTTCGGCTGGTTCTTCTGGGTTTAAAGCAGCCAAAAAAAGTACACCGTTTGCTGCTCAAATTGCAGCCGAGAATGCTATTCGTTTGTTAATTGATCAAGGCATGAAACAAGCAGAAGTTATGCTTAGTGGGCCAGGGAGAGGTAGAGATACTGCATTAAGAGCGATTATTGACAGCGGTATTCAATTGAATCTTGTTAGAGATGTTACTCCTATGCCTCATAATGGTTGTAGACCTCCTAAAAAAAGACGTGTATAAAAATATTTGAAAGAAAAAGAAAAGATGGATCAGAATAAAAATACGTTTCCTATTGTACTCAAATGTGAATGTTTAGATCATGAAATAGAAAATAATCGTACTTATTACGGACGCTTTGCAATATATCCTTTTTTATCAGGTCAAGCTATTACAATAGGAACTGCTATTCGTAGAACATTATTAGGAGAAATTGAAAGTACTTGTATTACGTCCGCATATGTAGTAGGAGCTACTCATGAATATTCGTCCTTACATGGAATACGAGAATCTGTACATGATATTATACTAAATCTGAAAGAAATTGTTTTCAAAGGAAATTCAAAGAGCGGCGCTCAAATTCAGAAAGGTTTTATTTCTTTTCAAGGTCCAGGTATTGTAACATCTGAACATATTAAATTACCTTCTATAATTTCAGTAGTTGATAAAACACAATATATTGCTCGTTTAGAAACATCAACACAATTAGAAATTCATTTGACTATCGAAAAACAAGGAAAATATAATTTACATAAACAAAAACAGGTCCAAGAATCTACTTTTTTAGTAGATTCTATATTAAAACCTGTCCGAAATGTGAATTATAGTATTCATTCTTTAGGAGATTCACAGGTATTACATGAGCTTTTAATATTAGAAATTTGGACAAATGGATCTTTAACTCCTCACGAGGCTTTATATCATTCTTCTTGTAGCTTAACTTTATTATTTCAAAATATTTTTCACTTAACAAATCAGGAACATAATATTAATATAGAAAAACCAAATTTTACTAATGCAATTGTTGATAGCAATTATTCTGGGGAAAGTCACGTAGGTAGGATAAATACCAACACTAATGATAGCACTACTCCATCAATTCTAAAAAAAACATCTATAGATGAATTACAAATTCCAGTTCGTGCCTCGAATTGTTTAAAAAAAGCAGATATTTTGACTGTATTTGAATTATTAAAATACACTCAAGAAGATCTTTTAAAAATTAAAAATCTTGGAAAACGTTCTGCCGAACACATTTTAAAAGCTTTGAAAGAACGTTTCGGTCGTACATTACCTAAAACATGATAGTTTATGTTTGACAATCATAAATTATATTCAAAACCATTCATTCTTTGAATGAATGGTTTTGAATATTTTATCATTTTTTTAATCAATCTTTAGATATACAACCAAAGTTCAATTTTAAAACTAAAGTTAAATATCACAGAACAATCTTATTATAAATACAATGAATCATAATTGATTCAAAGAATTATGGTTCTATTTATAATCAATTTTAGAATTTCTTTGATTTTTTAGCTTTTCTAGTTAAAAACTAGAGTCAAGTTTGAAAATAAAGTATTTCTTTCTGTTTATTTTCAAACAGACTAAAAAAGACCTAAAGTTAATGATTTATCGATAGGTAAAGCTGCTCCAATACCTAACCAAATAGATACAGCAGTTCCAATCAAAAAAACTGTTGTTGCTACTGGACGTCGAAATGGATTTTGAAATTTATTTACATTTTCTAAAAAAGGCACTGTTAATAGACCAACTGGTACAGCTGCCATTAAAAGTACGCCTAATAATTTGTTAGGTACCGTACGTAAAATTTGAAATACAGGGTAAAAATACCATTCAGGTAAAATTTCTAAAGGAGTAGCAAACGGATTTGCTGGTTCACCAATCATAGAAGGCTCCATTACACCTAAACCAACGCTAATAGCTATAGTACCAAAAATAACTACTGGAAAAATATATAATAAATCATTAGGCCAAGCAGGCTCACCATAATAATTATGACCCATACCTTTTGCAAGTTTTGCACGTAAAACAGGATCAGTTAAATCAGGTTTTTTAGTCACTCCCATATTTCAAACTCCTTAAAAAAAAAATATCTTGCCTTTCAAAACTTTTGGCTAAGTAATAAATCAAAAACGCATAACTATAAAATGGTTAATGATTCAAAACAATTTGTTATGACTTTTGCCGGTTCCTTTAAAAAATCTTTTTTGTTGTTGATAATTTTATTGAAGGATAAACCAAGCAAAAAATCGTATAATTTTATTTCAAATTTTTTTTATAAAGGACCTGAAATACCTTGTTTACGAATCATAAGAAAATGCATTAACATAAATACTGCTGTAAGCAATGGTAATACAAAAGTGTGTAAACTATAAAAACGTGTCAAAGTAGATTGTCCTACACTTACGCTACCTCGTAAAAGCTCTACAATAGTAGTGCCTACAACTGGAATTGCATCTGGAACTCCAGTTACAATTTTTACAGCCCAATATCCAATTTGATCCCATGGTAAAGAATAGCCCGTTACACCAAAAGAAACTGTTAATACTCCTAAAACTACTCCAGTAACCCAAGTCAATTCACGCGGTTTTTTAAAACCACCTGTTAAATACACACGAAATACATGTAAGATCATCATTAAAACCATCATACTTGCTGACCATCTATGTACAGAACGTATTAGCCAACCAAAATTTACTTCTGTCATAATATATTGCACCGATGCAAAAGCTTCTGTTACTGTAGGTCTATAATAAAAAGTCATAGCAAAACCTGTAGCTACTTGGATTACAAAGCAAGTAAAAGTTATGCCTCCTAAGCAATAAAAAATATTTACATGCGGTGGCACGTATTTACTTGTTATATCATCAGCAATTGCTTGGATTTCAAGACGTTCTTCGAACCAATCATATACTTTTCCCATATTTCTGTATTTTATATATCTAGTTGCACAATTGAACTTTAGAAAATTTTTTTTTTGGAATTTCAATTACTTTCTTGAAATTGTTTCACAATTTCATTTTTTTTATTATAACTTTATTTTTGATGACAAAATCTGGTTTTTCTTAATATTCAATTAGTCAATAATAAAAAGCTATTTCATCTGTTTTTTTTGATTTGAAACTGGGTAACGTAACAAAGTATTACAAATTTTCATTTTCAAAATACTGTGTTGCTTGACTCAGTTTGTATCTAGTATAACATAAATTATTATTATATGTTTTTTCTCATTCAGATTATGAAACTCGGGTTTTGTTTTGAAATCATTAATTATTATGTTCTTAAATATATTATATAAATATATTTAAGAACACTTTTACATAGTAATATTTTTTTCACTTTATTAATCTATTTAGGAGAAATAAAATGTCTATTCTTATAACTTGGGTTATATGTACGTTCTATACGCAGATTGCTTTCTTCAACGTCGGTCAAATGGTGAATCCAGCACAAGTACAAACTTTTGTTCGTGGTCTTGTAAGAGGTTTTTTTTTAGGTGTAGTTTCACTGAAAACTGTGGAGAATCAGCCTAGTGTGAAAGATATTGTTCAGTTTCCAATACGATTACTAAACAGTCCTTTTTATTATCTATTCGGTGGTTATGCTTACGATAGGCGTTTAGGGCAGTTGACTGCTATGTAGAAAAGCATAAAAGTTTTTTTCAGAAAATAGGTTTCAATGTAGGTGGAATTACTATTAATTTATCTGATGAATATATCTCAGATTATATATCGCAACTTTGGAAGCTTTCCGAACAACCTGTCGGTGCTGGTAAAGGCATTAATACTACATGGCCGTCATCTATTTTGATTAATCCAAAACGACCTCCATTTTTTACTTTTACGGAATTCTTGGATCCTTTTGACGAATCCTATACTATTATTATTTTTAATAAAAAAGCAAAATATTGTTTTATTGTAGTTGCAGTGGTTTTTGGTGTTTTGTTGTTTTTGATTGTTTTATGTCTAGTTATTCATTATTTTTCAAGATTCAAAAAAGGGTCAATTAAAAGAATGGAAAACAACAAGTTGTTAGCTCAAAGAAATAATATTGAAGCTAATGATTATCGAGGTGATGATTATAATCCTGTGCCAATGCGTGAACTCGAATCTTAATTTATGACTTTTGTTTATTATAAAGGCTTCAAAGTGCATTTGCGCCCTTTTTTAAGCCTTATTTCTCAATTTGATGGCAAATAATTTTATTTTTCAGCTCTTTCGTTTCCATTTGAAGGAGTTAAGTTAAATGTTAAGCTTGAGTATAAAATATCAAGTAAATTAAGTTCGAAGAAAACCTATAATTTGAATTTAGATTTTAGATACGTTGAAAAATTCTTTTGTTTCTCAGCTAATATTACCTTCTAGTAGTATGCAAAGGACTTCTTCTATTACAAATCCATCTGCTCCTAATTCAAATAACACATCAATGTGGCCTAGTGTCACATCTTTATTTGATGAATTTGAAAAAATCTTGATTAATACAGTTATTCCTTTATTAGGGAAAAATGTTCAACTTACTGGGATTGTATTTACTTCACAAGGTGTTTCAATAAGTGTTCCTTTCTATAATTTTGGTCGAGGTGGGCAAAACGCAGCTTCTTCTGAAACCGCATTATTCTTTCAACTTCAACCCTTCGGGAGAAGGAGTAGTTATAGGCTATACCTTAAAGGAAAGGAGTTTCTTCTGAATTTACTAAATTAGGCGGAGCGCTTAATGAGTCTTCATTAGTTTTGATTGAAAACTTTTCAGAATTATTTACATCAGTGATTCCATTGTTTGATGGTAATCTAAAATTACAGTATACTCGTAATAACGATTTTATCGTCTCTTGTGTTTTTAGAGAAACAGTAAAGTTTGCAGTTAAACAAAAGCCAGTTGCAAAAAGACCTGTACGAAGTTTGAAAAAGCCAATTAGAAAACCTCCTAAATGACAAAATATATGTATAGAAAGAATCGACAAAAGTTTTACGAAGTTGTACACAGACCTGGAGTTAAGGATGATTTATGAAATGAATACCATAGTATTTCTTTTTTGAAAGGTAAATTCCAGGGTGTGCATAGTCAGTTAGTTAGTAAATTTATTGGCACTTCTTTAACTGTAGTTAGTTTGTTTGGATTATTTATAGGTGTATGTTTCCCGCAGCTCCGGGATTAGTTCGTAAAGTTAGAGATAATTTAACAGGAAATGTATTTAGTATCGGCGGTACGGTTTGGGATCTAGAAAAACATGAAACCATAAATAAACCGGCAAGTAGATTTAACACTAATTTTGGTTTTGATAGATTTGTTTTACGTAAAATAAGTCAAATAGTAAATATAATAAATACAAATCAAAACCTAGATATTAATTAATCGTTTTCATCTTCCGATAGATCTTCATCTTCCGATGGATCTTCATGATAACCGTATTCAAACATAGGCTTCATTTCCCAATAACTTTCGTCTTCACCTCGTAGACCTTTTATTACAAAAGCCATCATGACATTCAAAACTAATTCAACATCTTCGAGCTCACCAAATTCGTCAGCAACTCGAGAATATGGACTCCAAAGATGAATGTCATAATAATAATCTCCATTTAAGTTTAAATCACCATCATTACTTAGAACAAAATATAAACCTTTTTTTCATCGATCCAGTAACAATAACTGGGCCCTTTTTATTGAAATGTCTATCAATTCCATACTTACTTATCTTATGAGCAATTTCAGTAGCTTCTTCCCTACTTTCACTATAATCCACAATCATCAAGAAAGGACTTGTTTGATCTTTATAAACAACGGGAACGGCTACAAAATAACCCACTTCTTCCTCATGAGAAAGGGCACCACTCAAAGCATAACCATTATTCGAGGTCATATTTATTTTCGGTTTGATTTTAGGTTTATTTGAAAAACTACACTTGTGTACAAAGAGTACAAAAAACTTATATTCATTTTCAAATTCAGATTTGAGAACTCAAAAACACACATTTTAGGATTGAATAGAGTTGATTCATTGAAATAGAAAAATGAATCGATAATTAAATAAATGTAACTACTAAGTTTGAAAACTAAATCAATGATTAAATCCTTCATTTATTCATTGATTTAATAAATGAACAATTAACAATAAAGTTGAATTTTAGAGTTAAAGAATAATAAATAATAATTCATTATTATTATTGAATTCAAGAAATAAACGAATTTATTATTTGAAAAGGAAAGGAAAGGAAAGGACAAAATGATTTGTTATAAGTTCTTAATTGAATCAAAATAATTTATAAGAAATTGTTTTGAAATAAAATGCCTCAAAAGGATTGACTGACTTAGGAATGGTTGTACATGTTTCTTTTCCTGCTAAAATGTTGGTAAAGACCAAAGCTTCGGAAGAGCCTAAATTATATTTAGTGGATTTTCTCGGAGTCCCTTCTAATTTTTATGATAATAAAAATAATTATGACTTTTTCGTATTGTTTAAAATATCTAGAATCCATCGCAAAGTCTGTTTATACTCGTTTTAAGTAAACTTTGCGATGATTTTGTCACACTTGACACACTTAATCTATAAATTGAAATTTGACACTCAATTCCTTTCAATTTATTTTGTTTCAAAATAATAAAATCAAATAAATAAATTATTAATTAATTTAATAAATAAAATGAAATCAAATGAATAAAGAATAAATTAATTATTTATAACTCACTTTAACGAATGTTATTTTGAACTCCTTAAATTAAATAATAAATAATTAATTTATTATTCTGGTATTTCCACCGTTTTTGCTTCAATTATATTTTTATAAATCCCAGCTTTATTTTGAAGAGGTTTCATTAAATTATTAACTTCTTTGACAAAATCACGATTAGGTTCTTTCTTGATTAACATTTAAAGTCCATCGTGTTCAAAATTAACTGGTATCATAGGCATTTTATTCTGTCTTACAACTTCCAATAAAATTAGAATTAAATATCTCTCCCCACCACATAAAATATCTGAAGCAAGTCTACACACATTTGCAGTTCGGTTTTCGACCGTTTTTACATCTGCATCCTTTAGTGTTACGTCATATATTGTAGGAATGGTTGAAACAGGAGTATAAATATGAGGCCTATTGATAAGTTCTGTCTTCCATGGAACACTGTATTTTGCTTCGTTCTCGTTAATGCGCTGTATGATTCATTTATTTAATTGTGTAAATTCCATAGAAAAAGGATTTCTTAAAAAAGCATTTACTACTTCGGTCTGAATATGTTTAGGATAATAGTCTAAGCCTTTTTTTTTTCACATAGTTTTTGTTTTACCGAAGGGAAAGTGTTTGACGCACCCTGCAAAGTTGCATAACAGACTACTTTAGAATATGCTTTAATTTCAGATTCTCCGCCGACAAGTTCTATCGTTTTAGGATGAAAAGATTTTGCCATTTCAGACCAAATACTCTTGTCTTCTTTCAATGCCTTGGTTAGCAAGGGCGTTGAAGCTGGAAAGAAGGATACAAGAATACGGATGTGACAACTAGCAAAATCTAATTCGATAATTTCAAGATTCCATTTTGAAAGAATTTCATTAACAAAAGATATAACAAGGATTTTGAAATTTCTTTCAACATTTAATATCGACGAACAAGGAGCCATCGTATATTCTTGCTTTTCATAAGCATTATTTTGTTTGTAAAAACCTTCTTCCTTACGGTCCCATTCCGCTTCTTTTTCAGTTTCTGAGACTTCTGTAGGCATTGACCTACCATATGTCCAATTCATGTAAAAAGCCTCAGGAAATGGATTTGTTATAATACCTTCCTTTCTGTTGTAATGATAAAAAGACTTGGATTTACCATGTCTGATGGGCATTTTTATCTTTCACTTTCTCGTACAATAAATTCATAATCCCTTTACCAGAGATCTCATTCAAAATGTTGGTCAGGTCCGGCCATAATAAATTTGCCCAGTTATTGGCGTATTGATTGTGTAGTTTCCATTCGTGTGCAGATTGCAAAGGAATCAATGGCGACTCCCAAGATTCAACTTTAGGAGGTGATTTTGAATTACAGAAATTTTCACAAGATTCCAAAAATATTTGAAAGCCATTTCAAATTTATCATTATTGAAACCTTTCAAAGTTGTTGTTAAGAAATTATCCTTTCCTACGAGCGCTGTAGCTAATTTGGAAAAAGTTAATTTTCCAGTTCCTTCAGGTCTTTGGATATACAGGAATATTTTATAATTAATTCTCGAATATATAATGGCATTTAGATAGGCTTGAATCAAATATATTCGAGCAAAATCTCCATTTCAAAAATTCCTGTAAAGGAATGGTATGTACCTACATTTGCTACATTTCCTACATTTTCAATTTTATTCTCAAAAAGATCTATATAAAAAATTTCAACATAGGAATAAAATGTAGGTACATTTGCTACATTTGCTACATTCTCTACACTTATATAGAGGTTCTTAACATGTAAGGAAGGATAAATATAAAAAATTTGAGTCAATTTATTGCACCGAACGATTACACTTATAAATCCTGTAAATCCTGTAATTCCTGTAATTCCTGAGGAATAAACATATGTACAATTTCTTAAGAAGGAAATAAGTGTAGCTACACTTCTTACACTTCCCTGTACTTCCTGGAACTTGAATATATAGGAATACTGGAAGATTAACTTTAGATAATATAATTGCATTTAAATAGGATCGAATACAATTTATTCGATTAATATTTTCATCACAAAAATCATTGATGTATTGATCAAAATATTGAACATCTTTCTTTATATCCCAATATGGATCAAAATCCCAATAATAATTAAAATAATGTTTTGTAGTTACAAAAAAGATTGGAGAACATTTTCTAAAAGCCTTTCATCCTTTACCTTGTTTGATTTTGAGATTTTCCTTCTACTCTTACAGGAACGAACATTTCTCTTCTTAAACTATTATTTTAGTTAACCTTATAATGTTTCTTTCAAATCCATATTTTAGAATTAATTAATTAATGGAATTTATAAATTAGTATAAATCATTATAATCCGTCTCGAAAGGGCTTTCTTCCTTATTTATTTATATTTCTTAGGAATAACTTTCCTGAAATAATGTTATTTATTATATAGTCAAGAGAAATTGATTTTTGGTTGGGATACGAATAAGTGTGACGAGTGTAGAGTACACTTCATTTCTTTATAGAAACTATATTTTAATTGATGATTGAAAACATGTGTATTTTGATTTTTTATTGGTTTCGTTTTTTTGTCTTTATTGGTCTTTCTCTCTTTGCAACAAACCAAATTGTATTAGCAACATTTGATTTTCTTTTTTGTTGATATATGGAAATTATTTTGGATTTGTTTTGTTTCCAGTTACTATAATAACAGAGTATTGGATACGAGCAGCAAAATTTTTGCTTTTCCATATTAAAAGATGTTAAGGATAATTGAAAATTATGCAACACAAAAACACTTATCAATTTGCAAAAAAGTGGGTAAATATTTTCTTTTCGGTTTTCATCATTGGTAATATGATGACTAGTTTTTTACCAGCAGAGGCATATCCAATTTTTGCGCAGCAAAATTATGAAAATCCTAGAGAAGCTACTGGACGTATAGTATGTGCAAATTGTCATTTGGCAAAAAAATCGGTTGAAATTGAAATACCACAAGCCGTACTGCCAAATACAATTTTTGAAGCAGTCATTAAAATCCCTTATGACACGCAAGTAAAACAAGTACTTGCTAACGGCAAAAAAGGAGGATTAAATGTAGGAGCTGTTTTAATTTTACCTGAGGGATTTCAACTTGCACCTGCTGAACGAATCCCTCCAGAATTGAAAGAAAAAATGGGAAATTTATTTATTCAGTCTTATAGTCCAAATAAACAAAATATTCTTGTAGTAGGTCCAGTACAAGGAACAAAATATAGTGAGATGGTTTTTCCTATATTATCGCCAGATCCTTCTACTAATAAGCAAACATATTTTTTGAAATATCCACTTTATTTAGGCGGAAATAGAGGTAGAGGACAGATCTATCCGGATGGAAGTAAAAGTAATAATACTGTATATAATGCAACTTCGACCGGAAAAATTACACAACTTCAAAAAGTGGAAAAAGGCGCATATTCTATTACAATAGAAACAGAAGATGGTCGTGAAATCACAGACAAAATTCCGGCTGGACCAGATTTAATTGTTTCAAAAGGAGATTTTGTTAAAATAGATCAACCATTAACTAATAATCCGAATGTTGGTGGATTTGGACAAGCCGATGCTGAAATTGTATTACAAGATCCATTGCGAATTCAAGGGTTACTTGTCTTTTTTATTTTTGTAATATTAGCACAAATATTTTTAGTTCTTAAGAAAAAACAATTTGAAAAAGTACAACTTGCTGAAATGAATTTTTAGTATATTGTTCTGTTCAATTGTTTCAAAGTTTTTCAACTACAACTAATTTAGTTAGGTAGCTTATATATAAGTTTATTTCTTAATTAAGAAATAAATATTAAGAAGTAAACTTACATATAAAAAAGGAAAAATTCTATTTTTTGAAAAGTAACTGCTCCATAGATTCGACTTGTATTATTTTTTTAATTTTGAAAAACAAACAGAAACCTATGCTTTTTGTTTGTTTTTTCTGCGAATAGATTTGCTATTTTTTTTGACTAGAAAAGATCTTTTTTCTTTTGACAATTGTGCTTTTATTTTCAACATCCAATAGAAAAATAGAATGAAAAATGATGATATAAAACATAGCACAATTTTGTCCATATTTCTTTGTTTCTAAACAAAATAATGTTTTTTGATTGTTTTCTAGTAAATACAAAATTATACTATCTTGTTATTGGACCCATAAACTCTATATTTTTGTTTTTTTTAGTTTCTCCCAAAATATATCCTTTTTCTCAATTCAAATACAAAATATAAAAAAAGAAAATTTTTGACGACTAAATATCAAATTTTGAACCAAAATAACCAATATTGGTTATTTTGGATATATGATTTTCACTCAAAAAAAAATATTAAAAACACAAAAATCCAAACAATTTGAAACGAAAAACGGGAATAAAAGTGAATGTTTTTCAATTGTTTTAAAAAAAAAAGTTGCTATATTTGCTTCATTATAGTTATAATTGTATCATAATATGTTTAAATACTCTTGGTATGACATGAGCTTACAAAGCAAAGTAAAAAAAACATGTAGAATTTTATGAAATCAAAAATAGGACATGTTAATTATTTTTACTATATGCATTGTTTTTTATATAAAAAGAGATAATTATGTCTGGCAATACAGGAGAGCGTCCTTTCGCTGATATAATTACCAGTATTCGTTATTGGGTAATTCATAGTATTACTATTCCTTCTTTGTTTATAGCAGGTTGGTTGTTTGTTAGTACAGGTCTTGCCTATGACGTATTTGGTAGTCCTCGTCCTAACGAATATTTTACAGAAAGTCGACAAGATATTCCACTAGTTACCGGAAGATTTAATTCTTTGGAACAAGTGGATGAATTTACTAGATCTCTATAGGAGTTATTATATGACTATTGATAGAACTTACCCTATTTTTACAGTTAGATGGTTGGCTATTCATGGTTTAGCTGTACCTACAGTATTTTTTTTAGGATCAATTTCGGCAATGCAATTTATTCAGAGATAAGATTTCTTTCAATATAATTATGACACAACCAAATCCAAACAAGCAGTCTGTCGAATTAAATCGTACTAGCCTTTATTGGGGTCTTCTTTTGATATTTGTCCTTGCAGTTCTTTTTTCTAGCTATTTCTTTAATTAAATGGTTTTCTAGGGTGTTCTTTTTTCCCTTACGAAACCCTTGCTTTTATGCAATATTTTGTACTAAATATGTTTCTGTTCGTTCTTATTTCAATAGAGAAATTTGAAATGTATATTTGTGAAAGGAGGCAAAAAATGTCCAATGTTGGAACTACAGGAAGAATTCCTTTGTGGTTTGTAGGTGTAATTGGAGGAATTCTTGTTCTTTCAGTAGTCGGTTTATTCTTTTATGGTTCATATTCTGGTTTGGGGTCATCTTTATAAAATCCAAACTTTTGTTTCAAAATAAAACAAAAGTTTGTTTGTAAGTGATGTATTTCAAATTAGCTTATTTAAACCAGCTCCCCCTAAAAGCTATAGTGGTATGAAAAGGGGGGCTCTTTTTTAAAAAGGTAATAAAACGTAAGTCTTATAATTTATGAAATAATTGAATTAAATGAACAAATGAATAATGAACAAATTGATTTTCATTTGATTTTGAGTCAAATTGTTTTACAATTCAATAAATCATTTGTTAAAATTTTGTAGCTGCCTTAATAGCTCAGCGGTAGAGCGGTCGACTGTTAATCGATTGGTCGTAGGTTCAAATCCTACTTGAGGCGGATAGCATTATTGTACGACAAATAAAATTGAAACTAAAAAAAAACATACATATAATCATTTCTCAATTTTGAACTATTTTTTGCTATTCTTTTTGTGTTTGAAAAAACGTAAGAAAAAATAGACTAATTTAACTATCCACTAAAAACAAATTTATTAGATCAATTCTTTTTTTTTGACTTTGAGACTTTTGACGTTCGTATTTATATCCGAATTTGTATAACAAAGTAAAAGAGAACAAATTTTCTTTTTTGATTTAATTGATGCTTTGATTTCTACAGTTATTTTTTTTTTTAGAAAACAAAAGGAGAACTTGAATGACTTTATTAATAAATAAATTATCTAAAATATATAATCAAAATTTAATTTTAGATCGTATAAATTTTTTTGTACCTAAAGGAAGTTTAGCTGTTTTGATAGGTCCATCTGGTTCTGGCAAATCCAGTTTATTACGAATAATTGCAGGTTTAGACAAACCGACTTATGGGAGTGTATGGTTAAATGGTAAAGAAGCAACGCATTTTCAAATTCAATATCGAAATATGGGATTTGTATTTCAAAATAGTGCACTTTTTAAACACATGAATGTTAGAGAAAATATTTGCTTTGGACTTCAATTGCGAAAATTATCATATCAACAAATAATTTCTAGAGTCAATTTTTGTTTAGAAAATCTTCGTATTACAGATATAGCTTTGCAATATCCATCTCAACTTTCTGGAGGGCAAAAACAGCGTGTAGCTTTAGCAAGAAGTTTGGCTATTCAGCCTAATTTTTTATTACTTGATGAACCTTTTGTAGCTTTAGATGGTGAATTACGTAGACATTTAAGCAAATGGCTCAAAAATTATATTAAAATAAATGAAATCACAACGATTATGGTTACTCATGATCAAAAAGAAGCTGTATCAATGGCAGACGAAATACTTATACTAAAAGATGGTCATTTAGTTCAACAAGGAGAACCTAAAACTGTATATGACCAACCTATAAATCAATTTGTAGCTAATTTTTTAGGTTCATTAATACAAACACCTCAAAATCAAGATTTGAACAAAATAATCAATAATTCTTTTTTTTTTAATGATCCTATCTGGTTACCGACTTTAGCAAATCGTTCTATAGATAAATATCTTTTTTTTTTAAGACCTCATGAATTTGAATTAGAAACCAAAAAAACATCAGAAACATCTCTTGCCCTTTTAAGAGGTATTATTTATAAAAGATATTTTGTTCAATTAGAATTAATAATTCCTTTGTTTGAATGGAAAATTTCACTTCAATTAGGGTATTTTTTGTTTGAAAAGCTTAAAATTAATTCTTTAACTCAAACGTTATATTTAAAACCAAGATCGAAAGTTTTTCAAAGGGCTTATAGTGTCAAAAGTCTTGACAATTAATAACAAACAACTAATAGTTTCCAAAATGTCTTCCCAAAATAAATACCTAGCTGAACTTATTATACGAAAAATTTGATTTCATTTCTTTTAGTGGCTCAGTTAAAGTATTTTGAATTATTAAACTGTAAAAAAAAGATTATCATTAATAACATAAAATCTATGTTAAATATGATAATCTTTTTGATCAATTCTTTTTGTTTTGTTGTTACAAATAAAACCAAGCCTTTTTAACTCAGGGGTAGAGTAACGCCATGGTAAGGCGTAAGTCATCGGTTCAAATCCGATAAGAGGCTTATTTTTAATTATAATAAAGAGTTTTAGAAATATCCAACAATCAAAGGTGATAAAAATAGTAGAATATATCAAAAAATCAAAATGAAAGAATAAGTAGTCATTCTTACTTGGAGGTAAGCGGATTCGAACCGCTGACATCCGCCGTGCAAAAGCGGCGCTCTACCAACTGAGCCATACCCCCTTTTTCCAACTAAAGTTATTTCAAGTTCGAAAATATATTTTATTTTAGTTCTTTTCATCTTGTTGTCAATCATTATGAACAGAACTCAAATAAGTAATAAGTAAAAATGAACTAAAATAAGTAATAATATGTATGTTATTATATTAGTAATATAATATAGCGGGTATGGTTCAGTGGTAGAATTCCTCCTTGCCAAGGAGAAGATGCGGGTTCGATTCCCGCTACCCGCCTAAAATTCACAAGCAAATTTTGTTTTCTTTTCGAGGTTTCAAAAATGTTTTTGTAATTGAATAGTACGTTTTATCTTCTAGTTTTAGAAAATTTATCTCGTCTTTGGTGACCTTTTTGAATAGCTATTATTAATTTATTTAGTATCCATTCAATGGAAGTTTTCGTATCGTCATTTGCTGGAATAGGCATATCTACAAGAGAAGGATCACAATCTGTATCAACTAACCCAATAGTAGGAATACCTAATTTTATGCACTCTTGAATAGCTGTTGTATCTTGATGCTGATCAATTAGAATAACTACATCTGGTATTTTCGTCATATATTTTATTCCATTTAAATATTTACGTAATTGATTTAATTGAGTTTTTAATATAGCAGCTTCTTTTTTAGGAAGTTTATTAAAAAGGTCATTTTTTTCTTGTTCTTCTAATTGTTTAAATCTTTTTAGTCGACTTTCTATTGTTGTCCAATTAGTTAACATTCCACCTAACCATTTTCTATTAACATAATGACATCTTCCTTTTTTTGCAGCAGCTGCTATTAGGCCAGCTGTTTGGTAGCGTGTACCGACTAATAAAAATTGTTTTCCTTTGCTAGCTGCATTTGTCGAAAATTCACAAGCTTCATGCAATAAGCGCGCTGTTTGGATAATATGAATAATATGAATACCTTTTCTTTCGGTACAGATATAAGGTGCCATTTTAGGATTCCATTTTCTAGCTTGATGACCAAAATGAACCCCAGCTTCCATCATTTTTTCTAAACTTATATTCCAATTATCGTTTGTCATAAATTCTTCGAATTTTTATAAAATAGTTTTGTTTCCACAAATTACAAGTAATTAAGTGAATTACTGTGTCGTACGTGATTTTAAGCTTCTATGATTGAAAGAATTGATTTTTCAATTTCTTTCAAAATACAATACTAAAGATTTTTATAAGACTTGTCAATGAATTATGTTTGCTTTTTCCGTTTTTATACTTATAAACTAATAATTTGTTAAAAATAATGATCTGAAATTTTAGTTTCATTTTATGATTCCCAAAAGCCTTAGTCTTTCTTAATAATTTAAGAGAATTTTATAAGAATAAGTATTGCATATAATAAACAATATAATATAAAATATTAGTGCTATCCAAATAGTAAATTTTAAAATTTTGTTTTTCATTTTTGAATGAATGAATTACCTGTTCAATATCATATTGCTTTGAGTAGAATAATTTTTTTGCAAGAGCCATCAATTTTTGTGTACGGAGAAAAGTGTTATGTCACCACAAACTGAAACTAAAACAGGTGTTGGTTTTAAAGCTGGAGTAAAAGATTATAGACTTACTTACTATACTCCTGATTATGAAACTAAAGAAACTGACATCTTAGCTGCATTTCGTATGACTCCTCAAGCTGGAGTTCCACCAGAAGAAGCTGGTGCAGCTGTAGCTGCAGAATCGTCTACTGGTACATGGACTACTGTTTGGACCGATGGTTTAACTAGTTTGGATCGTTATAAAGGTAGATGTTATGATTTAGAACCAGTAGCTGGAGAAGAGAATCAATATATTGCTTATGTAGCTTATCCTCTAGATTTATTTGAAGAGGGTTCAGTTACTAACCTATTTACTTCAATTGTAGGTAATGTTTTCGGTTTTAAAGCTCTTCGAGCTCTTCGACTTGAAGATTTACGTATTCCTCCTGCTTACTCTAAAACATTCCAAGGCCCTCCTCACGGGATTCAAGTAGAAAGAGACAAATTGAATAAATACGGACGTCCTTTACTAGGATGTACTATTAAACCTAAATTAGGTTTATCTGCTAAAAACTACGGACGCGCAGTATATGAAGTACTTCGTGGTGGTTTAGATTTCACTAAAGATGATGAAAACGTCAACTCTCAACCATTTATGCGTTGGAGAGATCGTTTCTTATTCTGTGCTGAAGCAATTTATAAAGCTCAAGCTGAAACAGGTGAAATTAAAGGGCATTATTTAAATGCTACAGCAGGAACTTGTGAAGAAATGATGAAACGAGCAGAATATGCTAAAGACTTAGGGGTACCTATTGTTATGCACGATTATTTGACAGGTGGTTTTACAGCTAATACTAGTTTGGCTCATTACTGTCGTGATAATGGCTTACTTTTACATATTCACCGTGCTATGCACGCTGTTATTGATAGACAAAAAAATCATGGTATTCACTTCCGCGTATTAGCAAAAGCTTTACGTATGTCTGGTGGAGATCATATTCACTCAGGTACTGTTGTAGGAAAATTAGAAGGTGAACGTCAAGTAACTCTTGGCTTTGTAGATCTTCTTCGTGATGATTACATTGAAAAAGATCGTAGTCGTGGTATTTATTTTACTCAAGATTGGGTATCTATGCCTGGAGTTTTACCTGTAGCTTCTGGTGGTATTCATGTTTGGCATATGCCTGCTTTGACAGAAATTTTTGGTGATGATTCTGTTTTACAATTTGGTGGCGGAACTTTAGGTCACCCATGGGGAAATGCACCTGGTGCTGTTGCTAACCGTGTTGCATTAGAAGCTTGTGTTCAAGCACGTAACGAAGGACGCGATCTTGCTCGTTCAGGAAATGAAGTACTTCGTGAAGCTTGCAAATGGAGTCCGGAATTGGCTGCTGCATGTGAAGTATGGAAAGAAATCAAATTTGAATTTGATACAATTGATACTTTGTAATATATTTATAAGTATACAAAATTTGTGTTTTGTTTCAAATAAATATGTAATACAAAGATAATTCAAATTCTATTTTTGGCTTTTGCCAAAAATAGAATTTGAATTATCTTTGTATTCATCTAGAGGATGGAATTCAAATTTGACTTCTTTTGTTTTTTATTTTGTGCTTTTTGCTTCTTTTAGTATTAATAATATCAACAAGCAATTTATTGAAAAAAGGCGGAGTAGAGCAGCCTGGTAGCTCGCAAGGCTCATAACCTTGAGGTCGCACGTTCAAATCATGCCTCCGCCCTATGATTTCTAACTTTGGCACTTTTTATTTGCCTATTTATGTTTGTTAATATTAATACAGGTGAGTATTTCCCCTGTCTCCTGAATATTTTGTGATTTCAAAACTTCATTTTAGTTATTATGAAGGCATAAATAATTTTTTGTTTATAGGAATAAACAAAATAAATGAACCTACATTCGTTTCATTCGTTACATTCATTACACCCAAAGCAGATGTATGGATATAGGAAATAATTTTTTCTATTTTGATAAAGGATTATATTATAAGACGTTAAAATAAAATGAATTATTCAATAAAATATATATAAATATATAAATAAATAAATAAAATCAATTTATTTATAAATAATTAATATTAATTTGAATAAAGAAATAAATATGGAAAGTGGAAGTGGAAGCGGAAGTAGAAGGGAATAAATTAAACCCCAATAACACACAATTTATCTTAACAGGATATCAAGCACCTCCAGCTGTAATAAGAATATTTGTTATGGGAAGTCCTGGAGTAATAGTTCAAAACGCAAGTGCAGTAGTAAAACAAGTGAATTTTAAAACTGAGCCATTAAATTTGCAACCTTTTCTTGATAGGCTTATAGAAATAAAAAGCCTATTAGTAACAAAGGGGGATTTTAAAGAACTAGCACTTTAATAGGAAATGAACTTGTTGGTGAATCTTATTATAAATGGAATAGTAGAGTCGACTTTGATCCTACATAAGCCTTTCTTTTTTTATCGGACAATTGTGTTTTCAAACATTCTTTTATAGACTAGGAAAAAAGAGATATGTTGAAAATTTTTGGAACAATATAAACAGAGAAAAGGAACGGCTATATTACTTATATTCAATGTATTTTGTATAAAAATGTGGAGCATCTATGGCTGAGTGGTTAAAGCACCCAACTCATAATTGGACTACTCGCGGGTTCGAATCCTGCTAGATGCAATTAACGAAAAAGGCTTTCATTTTCAAATGCCTTGACTTCCTAATATTTTGTTTATATTTTTATGTTTCTATTGTGCTCAACCATGCAAACAAAATAAGTGGTTTTGCATGGTTGAGCACTTATTCTTGCTATAAAAAACATTCTTTCCAAAATTTTATGCCAAGAACCAGACTTGAACTGGTGACACACGGATTTTCAGTCCACTGCTCTACCAGCTGAGCTATCCTGGCAACACACAAATAAGTTTAATTTATTTGATAATATTGTGTCAATATATATTTTTGCATCCATTTTTTTTGCCCAATAATCAATTTTGAATTGCGTCTAATAGGATTTGAACCTATATTGGAAGTTTAGAAGACTTCTGTCCTATCCATTAGACGATAGACGCTTTTCTTTATTTTAGCAAAAAAAGAAAGTAATTAGAAAGAGAAATGCGCTTTTTATGAAATGAATCTCAAAAACAGAATACGAAAACACTTTTTTATTAATAATAGATAAATTATTACAAAAATGAAAGAATTCAAACTATACAAGCAAATAACAATGGCAAAATGAATAAAAGGAAAAAACCCTGAAAATTTTATCTTATTCCTGATATTTTCTATACTTAACTATTCGAAATTAATTGTGAAAAACAAAACGTTAATTAAAAAGACCATTAAGTCTCATAACGAGACTTAATGGTCTTTTTAATTAACGTTTACATAAATCACTCAAGATTCTTATCCGTTTACTGAAGGAGCTTCAACAGATGCTAAATCTAGAGGGAAGTTATGAGCGTTACGCTCATGCATAACTTCCATACCTAAGTTAGCACGGTTGATGATGTCAGCCCAAGTGTTGATTACACGACCTTGACTGTCTACTACAGATTGGTTGAAGTTGAAACCGTTTAAGTTGAATGCCATAGTACTAACGCCTAAAGCAGTGAACCAAATACCAACTACAGGCCAAGCAGCTAAGAAGAAGTGAAGAGAACGAGAGTTGTTGAAACTAGCGTATTGGAAAATCAAACGGCCGAAGTAACCATGAGCAGCTACAATGTTGTAAGTCTCTTCTTCTTGACCGAATTTGTAACCAGCGTTAGCAGATTCGTTCTCAGTAGTTTCACGAATCAAACTAGAAGTTACCAATGAACCATGCATTGCACTAAATAGAGAACCACCGAAAACACCAGCTACACCTAACATATGGAATGGGTGCATAAGGATGTTGTGTTCAGCTTGGAACACGATCATGAAGTTAAAAGTACCAGAGATACCTAAAGGCATACCGTCAGAGAAACTTCCTTGACCAATTGGGTAGATCAAGAATACTGCAGTAGCAGCTGCAACAGGAGCAGAGTATGCAACAGCGATCCAAGGACGCATACCAAGACGGAAACTAAGTTCCCATTCACGACCCATGTAGCAAGCTACACCAAGAAGGAAATGAAGTACGATTAATTCGTAAGGACCACCGTTGTATAACCATTCATCAACAGAAGCAGCTTCCCAAATAGGATAGAAGTGTAAACCGATTGCTGCAGAAGTTGGAACAATTGCACCAGAAATGATGTTGTTACCAAAAAGAAGAGAACCAGCAACAGGTTCACGGATACCATCGATATCTACAGGAGGAGCTGCGATGAAAGCGATGATGAATACAGAAGTTGCAGTTAAAAGTGTAGGGATCATCAATACACCGAACCAACCGATGTAAAGGCGGTTTTCAGTGCTAGTAACCCATTCACAGAAACGTCCCCATAGGTTTGCGTTTTCGCGTCTTTCTAAAGTAGCAGTCATGGTAATTTTTGGTTTATATAATAGTAATTTGTGTCCCAAACATTATAATTATGCCTGTTACTATTTATTATGACATAACAAATCTATATTTGTCAACTAAAATTATTGTTTTGTATATATTTCGTTTCTACAAAATAAACGTCTTGAATAATCACTTTTTTTTTTGGAACAAAAAAGAACAAAATGAACTTACATTTTTCTTATATTTTGTTTTATAGAAAACAAAAGAGTGTTCATTTTGTGTTTTATATTAAATGAAAATATGCTTGTAATAATTGAATCAAACTAAAATTTGCACACTCAACTATTTTAATAGTTATACAATTAGTTAAATCGTGTATCTTTTTGGTTTTAGAAATAAAAAACTCGAATTGAAATTCTATATATTTTCTACTATAATTATGTATATATGATTGCAAGAAAATGAATTGGGCGTGTAGCTCAGCGGATTAGAGCACGCGGCTACGAACCGCGGAGTCGGGGGTTCAAGTCCCTCCTCGCCCAACAACAAAACATAAAAATCATAAATAATCTATATTGCTTTGTATTTGTTTTTTCTCTTTTAATATTAGTCTTTTACTTACCAATAAATTTGAATTCAAAAATCAATTTTGACTAGCTCTTTATCAATTCAACTAAACAGAATAAAAATATGATTTCAATATACCTGAAGCCTTTAAAAATATTGTTGAGCAAAAATAGAAAATTTCCAAAAGTTTTGAATGTTTTTGAAATTTTATTAGGAATTGCGTTACAATATGGAATATTAATACTTGTGTTACCTGTGTTTATTCTTTTAAGTAATGCTCGAAAACAAACATGGCTTTCTTTGAATCAAATACTAACAGATCCAACGGCTTTATCTGCTTATAGATTAACGTTTCTAAGTGCTTTTTCAGCTGCTCTAATAAACGCTTTTTTTGGTTTAATTCTTGCATGGATTTTAGTTAGATATGAATTTCCAGGCAAAAAGCTGTTAGATGCTGCAATTGATTTGCCTTTTGCTCTTCCTACTTCCGTAGGTGGTTTGACGCTAATGACTGTTTATAATGATAAAGGATGGATGGGTCCAATTTGTTCATGGCTTGGAATTCAAGTTGTTTTTAGTCAAATAGGTGTTTTAATCGCTATGATTTTTGTGTCTCTTCCATTTGTAGTAAGAACTGTACAACCCGTTTTACAAAATATAGAAGAACAAATAGAAGAAGCAGCCTGGTGTTTAGGTGCATCTTCGTGGACTACGTTTTGGCATATTTTATTTCCTCTTTTAATTCCGTCATTATTAACTGGAACGGTCCTTTCTTTTTCTAGAGCCATTGGTGAGTATGGCTCTATTATACTAATATCATCTAATATACCTATGAAAGATTTAGTCATTTCTGTTCTTATTTTTCAAAAATTAGAACAATATGATTATGCAGGAGCTACTCTAATTGCAATCATTGTATTATTAGTCTCTTTTGTGTTTTTATTTACTATAAATTATATTCAATTATGGCGTCAGGCTTTTGCCAAATAAACATTTTCTAAAAAAAAAACTTTTCTAAATAGCTAATAAAAGTATATAAATAAACATCTAATTTTTGTTTAGATATTTGATGTTTTATTTGAAAAAGACAATTCTTTGCCACTTAAATAAATACCATCTATTAAAACTCTAGAAAATTCTTGACGATGCCCGCATTTTTTACGTGTTTTTTTTTTCGGATTCATTTTATAAATCAGTGATTTTTTTTCTCGACAGGTATCTAAAATTCGACCTTTGATAGTAGCATTTTTTATCCAAGGAGTTCCTAAAACAATAGTCGATTTATGTTGAATTAACATAACACGATAAAGTAAAAATTTTGTATTTTGTGTTTGAACAGCTGATTGATAAGAGCCAAGATGACGAATATGATAAAAACGCCCTGGTTCTACTTGGATTTGTTCACCCCCGACTTCAATAATTGCATAAGTATTCATAATTATTTGATGATAATAACGAGTTTTAAAAATATTTGATAATCTCGTGCATAAAAAAACTATTGAATATTATCAATCTAAAAATCTGTTTTTGTCAAGCGTTATTCTTTAGCTATTTTGATTTTATATCTGACATTTAATTATACACAAATTGTAAAATCTGACTTTTATAAAATTTTTTTTTTATTTATTTATTTTTTATCTACTCGATTGGTCTCTTTGACCAAAAAACAAAAAGAAAATCCATGAAAATAATACTGATTTTCTTTTTGTTTCAAAATAATTAGCAAAAATGATATTAACCAATTTTGAAGAACTTATTAAAGAATGTAATCTTATTTGCTTGTTTCTTAGTACTTGTTTATTAGGTGGAAAAGTTACTTTTTTAACCCAAAAAAATTTAACCAAATTGACCAGTATTTTAATGTTTGTTTCTACTTGTCTGCTAACCGTACTTTTAGTGCTAAGATGGAAAATTTCTGGTCATTTTCCTTTAAGCAATTTGTATGAATCTTGTTTATTTTTGGCTTGGACTTTAACAATTTGTCATGTGCTTGTTCAAAGTCAAATGACAAATAATTGGTTAAGCATACTTACTGTTCCTAGTGTTTTATTAATTCAAATTTTTTCGATGGAAGGCATTTCAATTAATATGCAACAAACATCTTTTCTTGTACCGGCACTCAAATCTAATTGGTTAATGATGCATGTTAGTATGATGATTTTTAGTTATTCCATCCTTTTTTTAGGTTCTCTACTAGCTATTACGTTATTAGTTTTCCATTATCAAATAAATAATTCAAAACAAAAGCTTTTTTTGTTAAGAAAAAATCTATCATTTTCTTCTTCGAATTTATTCATTTTACAAGAAGTTTTTTTAAATACACGCACGCTAGTTTTCATTCAACAATTAGATTATTGGAGTTACCGAGCAATAAATATAGGGTTTATTTTTCTGACTATTGGTATTTTTTCTGGAGCTGTATGGGCTAATGAAGCTTGGGGCTCTTTTTGGAGTTGGGATCCAAAAGAAACTTGGGCTTTAATTACATGGTTCATTTTTGCTACTTATTTACATACCAGAATGATACCAAATTGGAGCGAATCAAAAAGAGCATTAATAGCTTTGCTTGGGTTTTTCATAGTTTGGATATGTTATTTAGGTGTTAATTTATTAGGAAAAGGATTACACAGTTATGGATGGTTAAAATAAAAGTAGATATTCAAAATTTATGATTGTATTTAACCCTTACTTTTATGAAGGCATTTTTTGATGATTTCAAAAAAAAAAGGCAAAACAAAATTTGAATTTCAAATTTTGTTTTGCCTTTTTTTTTTTTGAACTATTTAGATAGTTATATATATACAGATTTTGTTTATTAAAAAAGACCAAAATTTTTGTATTAAATATAGCAAATTATAGAAAAGTTATGCTACTATAAAAAAGATATATTAAATCAATTTCTTTTTGATTTTCTTGGTTCTTAAAAGTATTTATAATAAATTAAGTGATAAAAAATAGGAGGTATTTTTTGTGAAGATAGCTGTTTATGGAAAAGGAGGAATTGGAAAATCCACTACTAGTTGCAATATTTCGATTGCTTTAGCAAGACGTGGAAAAAGAGTATTACAAATAGGTTGTGATCCTAAACACGATAGTACTTTTACGTTGACTGGTTTTCTGATACCAACTATTATTGATACTTTACAATCTAAAGATTATCATTATGAAGATGTGTGGCCGGAAGATGTTATATATAAAGGATATGGCGGAGTTGATTGTGTTGAGGCTGGAGGTCCTCCAGCAGGAGCAGGCTGTGGAGGATATGTAGTAGGAGAAACAGTTAAGTTATTAAAAGAATTAAATGCTTTTTATGAATATGATGTAATTTTATTTGATGTATTAGGAGATGTAGTTTGTGGAGGATTTGCAGCACCGCTTAACTATGCAGATTACTGTATTATCATTACAGATAATGGATTTGACGCTTTATTTGCTGCTAATCGTATTGCTGCTTCAGTAAGAGAAAAGTCACGTACACATCCTTTAAGATTGGCAGGTTTAGTTGGAAATCGTACATCGAAACGAGATCTTATTGATAAATACGTTGAAGCTTGTCCTATGCCTGTTTTAGAAGTTTTACCCCTTATTGAAGACATTCGTGTATCTCGAGTAAAAGGTAAGACACTCTTTGAGATGGCTGAATCAGAACCATCTTTAAATTATGTTTGTGAATTTTATTTAAACATTGCCGATCAGATTTTGGCTCAGCCAGAAGGGATAGTTCCGAAAGAAGTACCTGATCGAGAATTGTTTAGTTTATTATCGGATTTTTATTTAAATCCATCATCCAGTGTTAGCGGCAATAATTTGACTATAGAAGAACAAAAATTAGATTTTCTTATGGTATAAAAAATACGAGAATAGTTAAAAGAAATTACAATTCATCTTATTTTGTCTATTTAGTTATGTTGCTATTTTCTAGTTCTATTACTAAGATGACTCTTTCAAAATAATTTTTTTACATAAGAAAAGCTTTTTATTGCACAAAAATATTATTTGAATATAATTAAGGTGGTTTTTATGTCATCAAATAGAGTTCCTGACACGCTAACATTCGAATGTGAAACTGGAAATTATCATACTTTTTGTCCTATAAGTTGTGTAGCTTGGTTATACCAAAAAATTGAAGACAGTTTTTTTTTAGTCATAGGGACTAAAACATGTGGTTATTTTTTGCAAAATGCATTAGGAGTAATGATTTTTGCAGAACCACGCTATGCTATGGCTGAATTAGAAGAAGGGGATATTTCAGCGCAATTAAATGATTATGTAGAATTAAAACGACTTTGCGTTCAAATCAAAAAAAATAGAAATCCTTCTGTTATTGTATGGATTGGTACTTGTACTACTGAAATTATTAAAATGGATTTGGAAGGAATGGCACCAAGATTAGAAGGAGAAATTGGTATTCCTATTGTAGTTGCTAGAGCAAATGGTTTAGATTATGCTTTTACACAAGGAGAAGATACAGTATTAGCAGCTATGGCACATCGCTGTCCTGATTACAATGGTGCATCTCCAAATACTACAAATCAAGATCAAGCTATTCAAGGCTTATTATCGTTTTTACCTTTAAAAGCACGTAATGTATATGAAGAACAATCGGTTTCTACTCACCCTCCTTTAGTATTATTTGGATCTTTACCTTCGAATGTAGTTTCTCAATTAAATTTAGAATTGAAAAAACAATCAATTCAGGTTTCAGGGTGGTTACCTACACAGAGATATGCAGAATTACCTTCAGTTGGAGAAGGTGTTTACGTATGTGGTGTTAATCCTTTTTTAAGTAGAACTGCTACTACTTTAATGCGTCGCAAAAAATGTAAGTTGATTGGAGCACCTTTTCCTATTGGCCCGGACGGAACGCGTGCTTGGATCGAAAAAATTTGTTCTGTTTTTGATATACAACCTCAAGGATTAGAAGAAAGAGAATTACAAGTTTGGGATAGTTTAAAAGATTATATAAACCTTGTTCGTGGTAAATCTGTCTTTTTTATGGGAGATAATTTATTAGAAGTGTCTCTAGCTCGATTTTTAATTCGTTGTGGAATGATTGTCTATGAAATTGGTATTCCTTATATGGATAAACGTTATCAAGCAGCTGAACTTGCTTTATTACAAGAAACTTGTAATCAAATGGGTACACTAATGCCACGTATTGTTGAAAAACCTGATAATTATAATCAAGTCCAAAGAATGCGTGAACTTCAGCCTGATCTTGCTATTACTGGTATGGCACATGCAAATCCATTAGAAGCTAGGGGTATTAGTACAAAATGGTCTGTAGAATTTACTTTTGCACAAATCCATGGTTTTACTAATGCTAGAGATATTTTGGAACTTGTAACACGTCCATTAAGACGTAATTTAAGTTTAGAAAATCTTGGTTGGACTGCACTAGTTAAAAAAGATAAAATAAATATCATCTAATCTTTTGTTTCTAAATATTTCAAAGACTTTTGGTTTAGTAGTGAATAGATGTACAAATTTTATTCCTAATTACTAAAAGTCTTTTTTTTATGTTTTGTTTTCTTTTTCTGTTGGTAATTATTCAAAAAAGACTAATTCTAATGCAATAGAAAAACCCAAGTGATTTTCAAAAAAAAAATGTAATAATTTTCTAAATAAGATAATCAAGCAAAAAAAGCATAGTTTATTCAAAACTTAATTTTGAAAGGAAATTTGTTTATCCTTTTTTTTGAATCCAACTTTTTTATGATTAAAAACGTTCCCATTTTCTTTTCTGTTATTTTCAAAAATAATTCGTTGTTTTGCATAAATGAAGGATCATTATTATTAATAGGATTTTTTTACGGTTTTGTAAGTACTTTTTCTATTACAATATCACAATTATTATGCGTAAGAACGTTATTATTAGAAAATAATGGAAGAGAGAACGATTCTCCAGGTCTTTTATTTCAAAACAAAGTAGTACTAACGAGTCTAAGTGGTTTAATTATTTCACAGTTCATTTTATTTCTCTCTATTTATTGTCAGCCTTTTTCGTTTCTTTGGACAAAACCTCATTTATCAACACTATTTGGATTCTTTTATATTTTCTTTCTTTGGCATCGAATGAAAGAATTTGATTTGAATTATAACTTTCAGTCAACTTCCAATATGAAACTTCTAATTGTGTTTTTTGATAACTTATTACTTCCACTTCTCAATTTTTGTGCCTTACCTTATCCTGTAGTAAATAGGTTAATCAATGTTTTTCTTTTTCGTTACAGCAATATTTTTTCGTTTCCAATTGGAATTCTATTGGGATGGTTAAGTGGTCAATTTCTTTTTATTATACTAAGTTGGATACTTATCATTCGATTAGAAAAAGAGTTACCTGTTTTGTATAGATTAACAAAAAGATTTTTTCACTCCCTTTTTTCTAATATTTTGTTTTTTGTGTGTTTAATTTGTTTAGGAAAACTTCCAATAATATTTTTCACTAGTACTTTTTCAAATAACTTCGATAGTTTTGATTCGAAAATGGGTTTAAAAAGTGAAATAGGAGAAAGTCAAATTTCAGCTACTCGTACATCCTTTTCAAAAAATTTAATGACCGAATTTATTGGTTCTTTCAATTTTTTATCTAATTTTCAATTAGCCAATCATCGTCCATATAGAATTATACCAAATACAAATATTGATCAAAAAAATATTCTGAATATTTTGTTTAGTAAAACAAAATATTCAGAATATTTTTTTGAAATTTGTTCAATACACGGAAAACAAAGATTAGTACACATCTACCCTCAAAGTCTATGTTTATTTCATACCTATTTGAACAAAAGTCTTCATTTAATAAACACATTTAACGAAGATGCTCATTTTTATGATAAATGGAGTATTTTGAAACAAAATAGAAAAATAATCTTTCATAAAATACTTCAAAAACAGATGAACTATTTAGATAAAGGTGAATCTATTGATAATTTAATACAAAATAAATTATGTTCTTTGACTCCTGAGTCTAACATTGTTAACTTAAAATTAGATCCTCGTTTAGAAAATTCTTTTCGCGGAATCAAATTAATACGTACAGATGGTCCTTGGTTTATTGCTTCAAAATTGAATCCATCTGACTTTGTAAGTTCTGAATTGACTTCATATATCAATTTATTTACAAACTCAAAGTTTCGAAAATGGTTTTTTAATATAGAAAGAAACAACAGGAATATATTCCCGTGGTTTTCTAGTATAAAAACAATTTCTTTCTATCCTAAAATTAATTTTTCTTTCAAATTGGTTTCTATATTCGATCGAAAAAAAAACAACTTTGGTGGTTATCCAAAGTTAGTCGTACGTCAGGAATTCACATCGTTTTCAAAAGGTGATAAAAATAGTGCATTTGCTCAAAGACCTGGTCTTTTTGCTAAAAGACGAAATTCAATGATTTTGAAAGCTATCCAATTAAAATCACAAACACCTTTTTTATTAAGAATCAAAAACCAAAAATTATTCACAAAATTTTTCACAATCTTTTTTCAAATATTCACTCAAAAAGCTACAAAACAAAAGTTAAAAAAAGATGAAATAGTAAAACTACACACTGTAGTTAATATGGTTAGAGGTCCTATTTTATTAAGTCAACTTTTTGTTAGAAAATTTATTAAATTACCTTTGTTAATAATTCTAAAGAATTGTGCGCATTTTTTAGTTTTTGGTCAAACAGAATGGACCCAAGATTTTCTTAATTGGAATCGTGAAAAATATGTTGTTTATTCTTTAGAAGACAAAAATCCAATTGGAAATCTGTTATGGTGGATTGGAAACAGAATTTTTTCTTTGGAATGGTTTGGTTTTTTATTTGGTGCTTTTGTTGAAATCATACGTTTATGGATATGGAAGGGTATACAAATAGGAATACTAAATCCTTTTCAATTACAGCCTTGGTATTTATCAAAACATGATTACGCAGAAGTTTATTTAACTGTTTCGGGAGAAGAAATTGATAATATTGAAAATACTTTTCCAAATAAAATAAAACACCCAGCTTTTTGGAAACCTTTTCTTAAAGTAATGACAACTCTTATCAATCCAGCTTTGTCTAAACAATTTTTGCCTTTTCAGAATTGGGTTTCGAAAATAACAAATTTTGTAAATATTCAATTTTTAGCTCGATTTAATAAAAATTCACGTTTAACTGTATATCCAGAACAAAATCAAAGATTAGAAGAAAAAGACAAAACCATTTTGCAAGCTCACAAAAAATGTGAGACAAACATCTCATTAAAAGACAAAAATCTTCTTTTATTACTGCAAATTCAAACAAAACAACAAAATATTCAAAATGATATAACAGTATTATCAAATCATTTAGAAAATCAATTGAATCATACTTTCTCTATAAACAAGTCTTTATTTCACGAAATTCAAATACAAAAATCTCTAAAAAATCTTAATTTTGTTGACAAAAAATCACGTTTTAGCGTTAATTATCAAGTTTGCAAAATTCAAACATATTTGATAAATTGGAACAGAAAATCACTTCGTATTCAAAAACAAGTGAGTTTTTTAACAACAAAATTAAGATTTTTTGCAAAAACTACCAAAATAAATAAATTGTTTTCAGAGTTTTTCAAAAGTTGGATCCAAGAATATAATAGATATTGGATTTCTTTAAAACGAAACACATTATCTTTTTTAGATTTTGTATTTCAGCAATATAATATTTTACTTGATAGATTTTATAAACAACAAAATCCACTTGTTTTACAAAGTAATTTATCTAGTCAATCCAAATTACTAACACAAGCCTACGTGTTTCATAAAATATGGCAAATGAAAAATCAAAATAATTTGAATTTAACTTCTTTCAAAAAATTTTGGATATCAAAAGATAGTTTCGCAAATCAAATAGAAAATTCTTTGTTATTTCACGGAATATTCAACCAAACACCCAACGATTTGACAAAAGATACCTGGAATATCTGGTTAGATTCCCTTCCTTTTTATAAACCTTCCTATTTTGTTTGGTCAAATATTTTACCGAACATTTGGAGTCATGAAGTTAGTTTGAAATATACAGAATTTAGCAGATCACAAAAACTGTCTTTTATTCAAAACAAAATACCATTCAAGACTATTACAAATCTTTTAAATCATCATAAACCACTTTTTGAGCAAAGTCAGAAATTATTGAAACGTTGGAAATTACAAATGTTATCAAATCGTTACACAAATTTCAGCAACAATAATATCTCTAATTTCAAACAATTCTGCTCTTTTCAGAAAGATTTTGTCCAATCAAACTTAATTGATCCAGAAGCCCAAGCTGATTTAACTTTAAATCGAATTGGATCTAATAATGTTTTTTATGAAGATAATCAGTGGGGTTCTAGACATACAAAGATAAACAGATTTGCTCCTTTTATAAGGTCTTCATCAATAGTTCATAATGAGATGTTATTTGATTTTCATTTAACACCAGATTGGAATTTTGTAAAAAATCAAAAAATATATTCAGAAAAATCTTTTTATGTATATGATCAATATTCTAATGACTCATATTGCTTGCGACTTCAACTAATACATGATCATTTTTTTATGTATAACTTAATAACTCCACTTTTTAGTTTGTTTGATAAAGATAGAAAACATGATACTTTTGATCTTTTGTCTAATATATTTTCCGAATCTATTAGTAATTCAAATTTTCAGTCTGCTCTATTATCTACACCAGAAGATTTATTATTATCTGAAAATATTCGAGAATTAAGAACACTTGACTATTTCAATTTAAAAGCTGAATTACATAATTATTCAAATAAATTGAATAGAAATGTAAGTAATGAAAAGAGTTTACAAAAAAATATATCTAACACTCAAGTTAATTTACAAAAAAAGTTTAATTATGAGCAAAATAATAAAACTCCGAATTTTACAAAAAATGTAACTGTTCAAAAACAGAATCATATAAAACGTTTTTTATGGGCTAGTTATAGGTTAGAAGATTTAGCATGTATGAATCGTTTTTGGTTCCAAGTTGCTAATCAAAGCCGTTTTATTGCACTTCGTACTAGTATTTATCCTTTTATGTATTTATAAATGAAATATACAAATAAATAGGTTTTGTTGTTCAATTAATTAGTAATCAAAGTTTTTACTATCATATTTTTTATTTTCAGTGTTTTTTAACCTTTTCTTATAAACCAAATATTCTATGATTCAAACTTTAATAATCAAAAATCCATATACACGCGAATATAATTCAGGAGCTACAGAGACTCAAATTTCTGTTTTAACCACTAAAGTTAGTAGACTTAGTGAACATTTAAAAATACACACCAAAGATTATTCTTCTCGAAAAGGTTTAAGAAAAGCATTAGCTACAAGAAAAAAACTTTTAGCTTATTTATTTCGTGAAGATATATCTCGCTATCAAAAAATTTTGAATCTTCTTGGTATTCGTTCCATAAAAAGATAAAAGCATAGAAAAAACAATATTCTGTAAATGGTTTTTGAATTTGGTAGTATTATTTATGATTTTTAGGAATTTGCTGAGACATGACTCCATGTCTCAGCAAATTAGTTATTTTGTTTTATGAAAAAACACAAAATATTTATAGCTTGATAAATCAAATAAAAAACCAAACACTAAACAAATGTTTTCAACTATAAATCAAACCAATTCAATAGATTTATAAGTTTGAGTTTCAGAAAAAGTATTGCTACATAATACAAAATGTAATATTTCAAAAACTTTCATTGTGCTAAGTTCTAATTTGACACCATAGATTAATTACTTTGAAAAGAATCATTGTTTTGTTTTTCTAGTTTCCTTTCCTATTCTATGTCTTCGCCTCAAAGCGAAGACATAGAATAGGAAATATTTTTTGGAAACTGTCCCATATTTTATATTAGGGGTAACCCCTAATATAAAGATTGGGACATCTAGAATTTAGGCGACTGTCCCAGAGGGGCAGTCGGGGACTACCCCTATATATAAAATGGGACAGCCGGCCCATTTTATAACTCCTCGATGTATTTTCCTAATAGTGAATATAAGATCACCAAAATAAGGGTGATCTTATATTCACTATAGCAGATATAAACACACTCACACTTTTGCAAAGTGTAAGAAAAGACTTTTTCAAATGGGAGCTTTGTTGAAGAATTCACATTAGTTAGAAATATATATACAGGAGTAACAATAAAGAATTATTCCAGTTGAAGCATTTTTTCAATTAGAAAATAGATAGGTGTTATAATAATGAGTGATGTATTCAATATCTGAAAACACTTTTGTATTGTAAAGAATGAATTTTTGTTCTTTCACATTAATTAATCAATTGGAAATGGATTTTATTTGTTCTCCGAAATAGACATTTTGACTTTCTTATTGTTTTAATAGGGTGGCTTGGATATGTAAATGATTTTAACTTCTTAAACAGTTTTGAATTTAATTAGTTTTTCCTGAATTTTGTTTCATTTTTTTTGGTTGAATCAATGAAAAAGTATCTATTTTAGGCTTATTAGCAGTGAGTCTTTCAAATTTTTGAAATAGAAATTTGTTTGATAAATTGTTGACTTGTAGGTCTTTCTTATCTACGTTCATTCGCGAATGTTCCTTCTTTTAATGAGATTCAAGCAAATTTCTGGTTGTTCCAACTCAAATTGGTAAATTATCTAATTAATATGATTAAATAATTTACCAATTTGAATGAAATACTTTTGTTGCAAAAATCATACTATATTTAACTACAAAACTTTCACTTTATCACTCAACTTGTATGAGACTAAAGATTTAGTAATAAATTTAACCTAACCTTGTAGAAAGATACTTTGTATCTAACAACACTACTTGTAAGCTTTTTTCCAATGTTATTGTCAGTAAGAAATATATTGAATATTCAATTTTAGAAAAGTAGTCTATACGAATTATATGCAAATGACTTACGTAAATTGTAAACATGATAATATAATTAGCTCAAAAAAAAGCAAACCCTTTATTAAAATAGTTGAATGAATCAATGAAAGTTTTGCAGCAAAAAGCGAGTTTTTACAAAATAAAATAATAACTTGAACACAAAAATAAGCCTTACTAATCTTTCAATACACAGCTTTTTGATTCGAGTATTTTTTGTAATACATATAGAAAATAAATCGCAGTGAATGCTGTTATTTATTTGTCTTTGTTTGTGTATTTTGAAGGATGAACAGACAAATATCTAAAATGAAAAAAAAATTGTTAAATTTTGAATATAAAAGGATATAATTACTATGCTTATAACAAAAACAGATCCCATGGTCATTAGTATGGGACCTCATCATCCATCAATGCATGGAGTACTTCGTCTGATTGTAACTTTAGATGGAGAAAATGTTATTGATTGTGAACCTGTATTAGGTTATTTACATCGAGGAATGGAAAAAATAGCTGAAAGTAGAACAACTTTACAATATCTTCCATATGTAACTCGTTGGGATTATCTTGCTACTATGTTCACAGAAGCTATTACTGTAAATGCACCAGAAAAATTAGCTAATATTCAAGTTCCAAAAAGAGCGAGTTATATTCGTGTAATAATGTTAGAATTAAGTCGAATCGCTTCTCATTTACTTTGGTTAGGACCTTTTATGGCTGATATTGGTGCCCAAACTCCTTTCTTTTATATCTTAAGAGAAAGAGAAATGATTTATGATTTATTCGAAGCTGCTACCGGAATGAGAATGATGCATAATTATTTTCGAATTGGAGGAGTTGCTGTTGATTTGCCATATGGATGGATCGATAAATGCTTAGACTTTTGTAATTATTTTATTCCAAAAATAAATGAATATGAAAAATTAATTACGCGAAATCCTATTTTTTTAAATAGAGTTGAAGGTGTAGGTATAATAGAAAGAAAAGAAGCGATTAATTGGGGATTATCAGGCCCTATGCTTCGTGCGTCTGGAGTAGAGTGGGATCTTCGTAAAGTAGATCGATATGAATGTTATCATGAATTTGATTGGAAAGTTGAATGGCAATCGAACGGAGATTGCTTGGCGCGCTATTTAGTTCGAATTGGGGAAATGAGAGAATCTGTCAAAATTATAAAACAAGCTTTAAAATCAATACCTGGAGGACCTTACGAAAATTTAGAAGCACGTCGTATAGGTTTAATTGGAACTGATTTGACTCAATGGAATGATTTTGAATATCAATTTATCAGTAAAAAACCATCCCCTACTTTTAAAATTCCAAAACAAGAACATTATGTGAGAGTCGAAGCTCCTAAAGGAGAATTAGGTGTCTTTTTAATTGGGGATGATGGTTTATTTCCATGGCGATGGAAAATTCGAGCACCGGGTTTTATTAATCTGCAAATTTTGCCTCATTTATTAAAAGATATGAAATTAGCGGATATTATGACCATTCTTGGTAGTATTGATATTATTATGGGGGAGGTTGATCGTTAATATGTATTCTACTTTGAATTTAGAACAAAGAGCCGTTGCATGGTTAGTACAGTTAGGAATTCCTTTATCTTTTTCTACATTACTTTGGATAGCTGTACCTATTTTAATCGTAATTATAGGTGTTACTTTAGGTGTACTAGTTTTAGTTTGGTTAGAAAGAAAAATTTCAGCTGCAGTTCAGCAAAGAATTGGACCTGAATATGCTGGTCCTTTAGGAACTATTCAACCTTTAGCAGATGGAATTAAGTTGGTTTTAAAAGAAGACATTATCCCATCTAGAGGAGATAGTTGGTTGTTTACAATCGCTCCAGCGATAGTAGTTATACCAGTTTTGTTAAGCTTTTTAATTGTGCCGTTTGGGAATCATTTAATAATATCAGACCTTACTTTAGGTATTTTTTTTTGGCTTGCTATTTCCAGTGTGGCTCCTTTGGGACTTTTAATTGCCGGATATGCTTCAAATAATAAGTACTCTTTTTTAGGAGGTTTACGAGCAGCTGCTCAAGCGATTAGTTATGAAATACCTTTAGCTTTGTGTGTTTTATCTATATGTTTAATATCTCATAGTTTAAGTACAATAGACATTGTTGAACAACAATCAAAATTTGGTGTATTAGGTTGGAATATCTGGCGTCAACCTATTGGTTTTATGACTTTTTTTATCTCTTCACTTGCTGAATGTGAAAGACTTCCTTTTGATTTGCCAGAAGCGGAAGAAGAATTAGTTGCTGGTTATCAAACGGAATATTGTGGAATCAAATTTGGATTATTTTATGTTGGTTCATATCTTAATTTATTTGCTTCATCATTATTTATTACTATTTTATATTTAGGGGGTTGGAACTTTAGTTTTGCTTCTTTTTTTGATGACATTTTGACTTTTGAAATAAATCAGAATTTATTACAAGCAATTGATGTATTAATTAGTTTAGGTATAACTTTATCAAAAGCCTATTTATTTTTATTTTTTTCAATTTTAACCAGATGGACTTTACCTCGAGTTAGAATGGATCAATTGTTAGATTTAGGATGGAAATTTTTATTACCAGTTTCTTTAGGAAATCTTTTATTGACAGCTTGTTTTGAAATAGTGTTATTATAAATATTGTCTCTTCTTTCTAATAAAGCAATCCATAATCTTATGTTTGTATTATGATAATGAAGATTATGGATTTATAATGCTATTCCATACTTTCTTTATAAATAATATATTAAATAACTACATTTTGAATAATAAAGGATTTTTCATGATACAAAATATACAACAATATAGTGAACAAGCACTTCGAGCTGCCCGTTATATAGGAGAAGGTTTTTTAGTAACGTTAGACCATATGAATCGAACTGCCGCAACAATTCAATATCCTTATGAAAAATTAATACCATCTGAACGATTTCGAGGTCGTATTCATTTTGAATTTGATAAATGTATTGCTTGTGAAGTATGTGTTCGTGTATGTCCAATAAATTTGCCTGTTGTAGACTGGCAATTTCAAAAATCTATTAAGAAAAAACAATTGAAAAGTTATAGTATTGATTTTGGTGTTTGTATTTTTTGTGGGAATTGCGTTGAATACTGTCCTACAAATTGTTTATCTATGACAGAAGAATATGAGATTTCATCTTATGATCGTCATGAATTAAATTATGATCATGTAGCACTAGGCCGTCTACCATATCCTGTATCTAAAGATGCAATGGTTTCCCCTATATTAGGACTTTCTTACTTACCTAAGTCTGTTACTAAAAGTCATGAAAAGGAACGAACTATTACTAATGTTTCTTCAAATGGCTTAAATAATGGCTTAAATAATGTTTCAAAATAAGACTTTTTTACGTCTTATTTTGAAACATTTCAAATTTTGTTTTCTAGATTAGAAAAGAAACAAAATGTCATTTTTGAATTTTCTATTATCAATCCAAAACAGTTGAGGTTAAAATGATTAATTTTTCCGAATCCACAAAATCGATTTTATTTACATTTATAGAATTATCTATATTTTTAGGTTGTTTAGGAGTAGTTTTACTCCCTCAAATTATTTATTCTGCTCTTTTACTAGCCTTTGTGTTTATTTGTGTAGCTCTTTTATATCTTCTTTTGAATGCTGATTTTTTAGCTGCTTCTCAAATTTTAATTTATGTAGGGGCCATTAATGTTTTAATAGTTTTTGCAATTATGCTTGTTTCTAAACAAGATGTTAATATTAGCAAAACAAAAGGAGATTATAATTATTTAGCAGAGTTTATATCAGCAGCAAGCGTAATAGCTATTTTTAGTTTTATATTAAACGCAATTTTTAGTACTTCTTGGAGTTCTATTAATACCACTTTAATCAAAAACGATCAACTTGTATTATCTAGTTCCTTTAATACTGTTCAAAAATTAGGATTTCATTTATTAACTGATTTCTTATTACCTTTCGAATTGCTTTCTTTGTTATTATTAGTTGCCTTATTAGGAGCTATTACAATTGCCCGTAAACAAAGATTTTTTAATCAATAA